AGTCCCATCCCTTTTTTGTTTTGAGACACCAAGCAACCAACTACTAAGATTTCTGGTTCATCTCATTTACATTATAATTTCTTATAAGAATCGCGCTCATGTCTCAGTCGTCCTTTTTTGTCTATTTCTTTTTTATTTTTTCTATTTGTAAGACTATTCCTTGAGTATTGGGTCTCGCTCCAATACTTTCGGATGTTAGGATTTTCCGTCCCAGTCTTGGTTTGGAAAGACAAAGAAGAAGAGGTGGGACTTACCGCCTCACATATCTCTGCAATGGGACCCACTCGTCTCCCGAGTCGGAGAGACATTTCCAGTGTCTCTTCACTCGAGGAGACAGGCATGGAAGTCGACCAATGGTTAGAAGCAAGAAGTCGAGAGACTTCTCTCATAAATGAGAGACCTCTGTACGCCTCGCGTAGGATTTTGAACCTACGTACTATGCGATACTAGATTTTGAGTCTAGTATGTCTATCCTTTCTTCGAAAGCAGGGAGAAATGAAATGGTGTAGCTACGCTCACCAACATAACTCCATTTTATGAAGAATTTCTATGCCTGTCAACTGCTGAACCGAATTTTCATCTCTTTTTTACCAAATTTACTAACTGGGAGACTCCGCTCAGGTCAGGTTTAGATGAAGTACCTGGACCTTCTTCATTACTCATTGCTTCTTCATGGAGTGGTAAGGTTCCACTTCATACTGACGACGGCCGAGGGTTCGAATCTACTCTCGCCCGCAATCAATCATCCTAAGGGGGTGGTTGATTGCCTCTTCCTACATAGAGTCTCTTTTTCGGCATCAATAAAATAATACCATACGAAGAGGCAAGAAAGATAGGCATTCTCTTTCCGCCTAAATATTTGGATGTAGCAGCATGGGTTGTTACTGCCCAACCCCAGCTGTGCATCGCGCGAAAATACTTATATCTCCCCCGCAGTAGACGGGTGATCATTTTCCCAGCAAGTGATTCCGGGTGCGAAAAGACAAATACAAGCTAGATAGGAAAATGTCAAGATCAATTACCGAAGAAGATATAACTATTTTGTAAGTTGCAGAGACAGACTAGTTGGGGCAGCAGAACCGGCTTCTAGTAAAAATCATTCGAAAGAAAAAGAGTTCGCATCACAAGAAGTGAGTCTAGAATAAAGTATTCCGTGTGATCCCGATAATGGGATCTATCAATATACCCGATAGGATTGATGCTAGTGCACGAATGATCGTAGCTATTTCAACAGAACTTTTTGAGATTGAAATTGATGGAGAAACTAATGAATTTCGTATATAAGTTGTCGATGCATCGCTCCTACCATTCTTCCCAGTGAACATTAATTTAATTATTTTAAGATAATAATAGATAGAAATGACGCTTGCGACGAGCGCTACCAGGACTGATGGGTACGAACCAGCTTTCCATCCATGCCAGAAGAGATAGAGTTTACCAAAAAAACCGGATGGTGGAGGGATACCCCCTAGGGATGGTGAACGTAAAACCGGAGAGAATGTTAGAACAGGATCCTCCGTATATAATCCCGCGTAATCCCTAATATTATCAGTTCCGGTTCGTAAACCAAATGAGGTGATACGAGCAAAAGTTCCCAGATTCATGAGTATATAAATAAACGTATAAGTTATCATACTTGCGTAACCGTTCTCCGGGTCTGCAGCAAGTACTCCAATCATAATATATCCAATTTGGCTTATAGAGGGATAAGCTAGCATACGTTTCATGCTTATTTGAGTAACGGCAATTAGATTTCCTAATATCATGCTAAAAGTAGCTAATAATCCTACCACGACATGCCACTCATTAGATAAATGTGGAAAAATTAGACCGAAGAGTCGCGTAAATAAAGCTGGAGCTGCTACTTTAGAGGTAACAGAGAAAAAAGCAACGACTGGTATAGGAGAGTCAGAGTCGAAAAGAAGATTTCCGATCTTTCCGCTCATTCGGAACCGTGCATGAAATTCTTACTTCACACGGCTCTTGGTTCGTAAGAGATTCACAACCGATATTGCTCCCAGAACCTTCCTCGTGTATGTTTTAAACCCATTCTTCCTTGAAGAATTTATAATCATTCAATATGAAAACTAATTGTTAACTTCTCGAGGAATCCCTCATCATTTGGTTAGATTACCCACCAGCAATTTCGTATCGAATTCTTTCTTGCTTGTTTGTACTTCTTCATTTTTTCACCGGAATCCTTTCAACAACTAAAACTACTTGTTGAATTGGTAGGCACACACGCCGGGCGGGAGAGACAAATTGCGACTTTTTTCGTTCCTTGACGAAGTTTTACTGGTTTCGGTATACTAAATTGGCATCCATGGCTGAACGGTTAAAGCACCCAACTCATAATTGGCGAATTCACAGGTTCAACTCCTGTTGGATGCAAATAAAAGAGAAAAACGGAAAATAATAAAAAAAAAGAAAGGAGAACTCAAAATCTACTTGTTTTACAAGTAGATCGAAGACTGATGAGAGGCAAGGTCAAACTAATAAACTATACAGGAGTTACAAAAAAAGCAGAAGTTAGAAAAAGGATAAATAATTGAAGTGAAATAGACAAAGCGGGAAATATATTATGGAAAAATTCAAAAACCAATTAATTACCGAAAAGTCTATTCGTTTGTTGCAGCAAAATCAATACACCTTTTACGTAGATTCAAGGTTAACTAAAACCGAAATGAAAAAGTGGGTTGAACAATTCTTCAACGTCGAAGTGGGAGGTATCAATAGTAGTCGAACAAGAAATAAAAATAAAAAGAAATCGAGTTCGAATTTTACAAGTAAAAAAAAAATGATTGTTAGACTTCGAGCTAATTATATCATTCCACTATTTCTAAACTGATAGTTGGGAAAATCTTGTTTTTCCGACAAATAAAAGATTACACATAAACATGAAGAGGAAAAGTAAGTATGGCCATATGACTATATGAAGCGTATACTCCAGGCACCCGGAATCGGGCCATTCTGCAATTTGAGGAAGCGGCAAAATCTAAGCCTCACAAACGATTGACTTGTCGTAGAATATCTAGAAGTGGTCGCAATAATATGGGAATTATTACGAGTAGACATAGGGGGGGCGGACACAAGCGTTTATACCGCGAAATCGATTTTCGACGAGGCAAATTAGATGTTTCTGGAAGAGTAGCCGGTATTGAATACGATCCTAATAGAAATGCTTTCATTTGTTTGATCAACTACACCGACGGTGATAAAAGATACATCTTACATCCACGGGGGATGGGGGTTGGAGATATCATAACATCTAGCCCTGACGCACCCATTTCAGTTGGAAATGCCCTACCTCTGAGTGCGGATTGAATACTTGATTTGCGTATTCCGAAATTAATCGGTCGGGTTGTAAGCTGGGCCCGTAAACCCAGCACTACTTCGAAGTTACCAAATAATATGGAGTAAACCTGGTTGGGGCAACTCAATAGGGACAACAGCACGTGCTAAACCAAAGTATGAAGCGATTAAATACAAATCAATTTGCAAAGGTAAGATAATATGGAAACAGATAAACAATCTCAAAATTGTGGCAACGAAGGGCGCCCCGTGCGTATACTGAAGTTGCAAAAAATACGAATTCGGAACAGTCGATTTGGCAGTCGGAGGCAAAATCGAAGCTGCAGAAACACACGGAAAATCGATACGTAGAGCTGAAATTATGTCAAAGCCAGATAGAAGAAGTTTCCTAAGTTATTCTGAACATTGACTAATGCTAACGCAAATCATCGAAGTCATTAATTCTGCTGCTAAATTCTCGAAGAAATACTAGATTTTCACAAGAAAGCCAGATGCGGGCGAAAAAGCCGAGGATACAATATACACGGCCCAAAAATTACTTGCTTTTCAGTAGGCATCTTTTTGATACTACCGAAACCCAGCAGCGGTGCCTTTTATATCCAGAAAGCTGTATGCCTCGAAAGAGGCTTGTGCAGTTTGGGAAGGGGTTTTCCCAAGTCGTTTTCTCCCTTTTGAGGAAAAGTAAGAGGAGGGGGGGGTCTACCTCAACCAGAATACCTTTAGGTACCATTATACATAATATAGAATTGAAATCTGGGAAAGGCGGGTAATCGGTTAGAGCAGCTGGCACGGCAGCAAAAGTAATTGCAAAGGAAGGTCAACTTGCTACGCTAAGACTACCTTCCAACGAAATTCGTTTAATATATCAAAACTGCTTAGCGAGTATAGGGCGAATCGGAAACATTGACATTACCAACGAAGGCTTGGGAAAAGCTGGGTCCAAGCGTTGGTTAGGGAAACGGCCTAAAGTGAGAGGTTCAGCTACGAATCCTGTGGATCATCCCCACGGGGGGGGAGAGGGCAGGACGTCGATTGGTAGGCAAAAGCCATTAACCCCTTGGGGGCATATCACGCTTGGAAGAAGAAGTCGGAGAAGTAAAAAATACAGCAACCCCTTCATACTTCGTCGACGTAAAGGTTTTTGATAAATGGAAATATTAAGTAAGAGGTTAACTGGCCACGGCACGTTCATCAAAGAAAGGTCCTTTTGTAGCTAATCATTTAATACGAGAAATTGGAAGCCTTAATATACGAAAAGAGAGAAAGTTGGTTCTCACTTGGTCTCGCGCTTCTGCAGTCGTACCTATTATGATCGGTCACACTATTGCTGTTCATAATGGACGAGAGCACCTACCTATTTACGTAACCGATCGCATGGTGGGACATAAACCGGGGGAATTTACACCCACCCGGAATTTTAAAGGACATGCCAAAAACGATAAGGGATCTCGTCGCTGATTAGGAAATTATACTTCATGAAAAACAAAAAGAAGTCAAAAATCGGAGCAAGAGCCCTGGGCAGAAATATCCGCATGTCACCTATCAAAATACGACGGATTATTGATCGAATCCGAGGCTGTTCGTACGGAAAAGCACTTGTATTACTCGAATTTATGCCTTATAAGACGTGTCATTTAATATCACAATTGATTCTTTCTGCAGCAGCAAATGCCAATACCAATTTTGGATTGGATAAGTCCGATTTGTTCATCGGTGAGGCCTTAGTTGAAAACTCCGCATATTTGAGAAGGTTCCGCCCCCGAGCCCAAGGACGAGGTTACCCGATAAAAAAGCCCATTTGTAAAGTAATCATTAAGTCAAGCTCCAATTTTGAGAGTTAAACAAAACTATAGAGAAATAACCAAATAAAAAATATGTTAATATTGAATTGAGGAAAAATAGATACGGGACGAAAGATTCATCCACTTGGTTTTCGACTCGGTGTAAGTTAGAAGCATTATTCTCATCGGTTCGCACGGACAAAAGATTATCCAAAATTTCTCGAGGGAGATAGACAAATACGCACCTCCGTTGAAAGATATATTGGAAAACATATGAAGGACGTCACAAACTATGGCGGAATTGGACATATCGAAATCCAACGAAAAACAGATCTCATTCGAGTCGATATACATACAGGATTTCCTGATTTACTCATTGAAGAACGAAGTTTGGGGATTAGTCAAATGAAGGGAGACGTCGAAAAGATCTCAGGAGTCGAAAGTCGTAAGCTCCGGGTAGTACTAAGTAGTGTCACCCAACCTTACGGGGAACCAAAAATCTTGGCGGAATATGTTTCCTCACAATTGAAAAATAGAGTTCCCTTCCGGCGAACTATGAAAAAAGCTATCGAACTAGTTGGAAGAACTAGCGATAGAGGCATTAAGATCCAAATAGCCGGACGACTCAACGGTAGTGAGATGGCTCGGGTTGAGTGGGTCAGGGAGGGACGGGTACCCCTCCAAACCATTAAAGCCCGTGTAGGGTATTTTTACCACCCGGCTCAGACGATTCATGGGGTTTTAGGCATAAAGACTTGGACATTTCGGGGTACTGGGTGATCTCCACCCAATGAAAGAAAAACTATTTAATAAATTTTGACACAGCCTGATTCAGTTTCATCCTATTTTAATTTCAATCTTTCTCATTTCAAACTCTAAAAGATCTTTGCTATGCTTAGTGTGCGACTCGTCCAAGCAACATCTCTTTATCCATGAAAAAACTAATTGATAGGATAATGGGCCGCCTACCTTCGGGCACTAAATTAAATGAATGCTGCGGATAGGCTAGGGCTATCTCACCGCGAATGAAGTTTCTATCCATAGAAAGTTTTCTTATGGGGAAGCTGAAACCAATATCAAGTTAGGATTAGTTCGATAAGCAAAAATTGAAATCATTGAATTTTCACTTGTCGAAATCGTATGGTTAACCGGTCAACCCCCGAAAAGCTGCGTGATGTGGCACAATCTCCAAATTGAAGTAGAGCTTTGAGTCAATTAATACTGAGAACGTTGACTCTCCAACATTAGGGTAGGGTGAAAAGCTCCGTCGTCGGGGAGGGGGACCAAAACGTTTGTTAGAAGAGACTGAAGCAACGAGGGGACTTCCAAATCTGACTCATCTCATTTAATTAATGTCGAGATTCGGAAAATAGGGTGGCGAAAGAAGCCCATATCTGAAAAGCAATAAATAAGTTATAAGATATATAAGTTACAAGATCGAGCTTATTTTCGCCCGTGAATTTAATACCAAGTAATTTCTGAACTGCTACTTATAAATAGAATGAAAATCATAAAAAGAAATATAAAAAACAGAACTAAATTTGCAAAATATGCAACTTGGTAACAAATTTATGAGGAGCTGGCTGGGGGTAAACTCCCGTGCCCGGTTTTGTACCAGAGATTGATAGATTATGCCGATATCGACTGTAACCCCAAACGAACTAAATATCGTAAGCAACATAGAGGAAGATTAAGGGGAGTATCTAGCCGCGGCAACGCTATCTCCTTTGGAAAATTTGCTCTTCAAGCCCTTGAACCTGCTTGGATTACAGCTAAACAAATAGAAGCGGGGAGAAGGTCAATAACGCGCTATGCGCGCCGAGGTGGAAAGCTGTGGATACGCATTTTTCCCGACAAACCCATCACAATGAGACCCGCGGAAACGCGTATGGGATCGGGCAAGGGATCTCCGGAATACTGGGTATCCGCAATTAAACCAGGCCGAATAATTTATGAATTAGGTGGGGTATCAGAAGATATAGCTAAAACTGCCACGGCGATGGCTGCACACAAAATGCCCGTGCCTACGCGAGTGATAACTACTGCGAAGTTGTGATATTGTTAAATAAAAAATAATTATAAAAATAAATAATATGAAGAAGAAATAGTAGTGATAACAACGACGGCGACGTCACGTCTAATTTGCCACCCAGATTGTTATTACAGGCAATACACTTTGCCAATTGGGTTAGAATAATTGCGACGACGGCAATTCAATTATCACAAAAAATTTTCTGGTGGGATATATCTTCCTCCACTCGAATATATTACAAGTAAACCTATTATTTTTCCCGATTACTAAACGATTCAAACTCAAAGTTATTCAGATGTAGCAGACAACAGCGGAGCCCGCAAATCGATGTGTATTCGAGTATTAGGAACCGGCAACCGCAGATATGCCGGTACAGGTGACACAATAGTAGCTGTAGTCAAAGAAGCAGTACCCAATATGTCTCTAAAAAGATCAGAAGTGGTTAGGGCAGTAGTAGCATGTACTCGCAAAGGAATAAAACGATGGAACGGAATGAGTGTCAGATTCGACGACAATGCAGCCGTCGTTGTCAACCAGGAAGGAAATCCCAGGGGGACTAGGATCTTCGGCCCAGTCGCTAGGGAATTGAGGGATTGCAACTTCACCAGAATAGTTTCTTTAGCTCCCGAAGTGTTGTAGAAGCAAATGATTAAGTGAATTTAGCGCGTTAAGTTTAACAAATTTTCAAACCAAGTTTTCTCTCTATGAAAATTCAACTTGGTTTGAAAATTTGCTAAATGTCTATAAATAAATAAATTAAAAATTTAAAATACACAAAACTGAATTAACAGAATAAGGGAGGGGTTAGGAATCATCCCGATATTGACTACTAAAAAAACCATTAATTGATATTTCACGAATGACGACGCCATCGCCACCGCACCTACTGCCATAAGAAATGGCAACATAAGAAGAAAAGCTATAATCAGGATACCGGCTACTAAAGTGGCTGAACGCATCGCACAAATTTTGGCGGAAGAAGGTTTCGCGAGAAATGTTGTAAAACACAAAGATAATGGGAAAGAGTTTTCGGACGTGAGCTTAAAATATCTTGGCAAGAAGAAAGACCCCTACGTCGCAGTTGTCAGGCGCATTAGCAAGCCTGGATTGAGGGTTTATTCAGACCGTAGGCAAATTCCTAAAATATTGGGCGGTATGGGAATTGCCATTTCATCGACATCTCGTGGACTTATTACAGATCGGAAGGCTCGACAAAAAAAAATCGGGGGGGAAATTTCACGCCACACTTGGTGATTGAAAAGCTTCTTTTTAAACGAAAATAAATTGTTACCAGCAAAAATTATGTCTCGAATGAACTATTAGCAATATCAATTGAGTTAGCAATTTTTTGAGGAAATCTATGAATTACGGGGGATTTATTTAGCTCGAATGATTAAAAAGCAGAATCTTATCGACATAGAGGGTACAGTCACGGAATCGCTTCCCAATGCCATGTCTTGAGCGTGTTTAGATAACGGATGCCAAGTCTTGACTCACATATCGGGAAAGATCTGACGAAATTACATAAGAATATTACCGGGAGACAGGGTAAGAGCCGAATCAAGTCCTTATGACCTTACCAAAGGGTGTATCATTTACCGACTTCGAAGTAGACAGACAAATAACAATCAGTAGATTTCGACGATGCTTGGTATGGTAACCCAGTTATTATCCATTTGTTCAAATTTTTGTTTCAATTTAATAAAGAGAGAAGACGTATCCCAAATCTATCAGTAGATTTATCAACTAATTTGAGGTTACAGCTATGAAAATTCGTGCCTCCATTCGCAAAATATGTGAGAAGTGTCGATTGATCCGTAGACGTGGACGAATCATGGTAATTCGTAGCAATCCGAAACATAAGCAGAGGCAGGGGTAATCAAAAGCTTCAGACGTAGAGCCAATTAACAATTAATAACAGTCTTCAAATATAAATAATCAATCAACTATGTCAGCTAATTCAAGAAAAATTCGTTCGCGAAAGGTAAAGCGCGGGGTACAGAAGGGGGTTACTCATATACGAGCAAGTTTCAATAATACCATTATTACTGTCACGGACGTTCGGGGATAGGTAGCTCCTCGGTGTTCCGCTGGTGCATGTGGATTCAAGGGTACGCGCAAAAGCACACCATTTGCCGCCCAAGCTGCAGCGGAAACTGCTATCCGTGCTTCGATGGATCGGGGTATGAAGCAAGCAGAAGTTATGATGAGTGGACCTGGTCCGGGAAGAGACACTGCGTTGCGGGCTATCCGCCGAAGTGGCGTAATTCTCAGTTTTGTACGTGATGTAACCCCCATGCCACATAATGGGTGTCGACCCCCCCGAAAGAGACGTGTCTAACTATCTAATTAGTAGTTTTATGAAACTTAAAGGGGGATTACTATATGCTCACGTGTGAAACATCTATCTCTACCCAGACAATTAAGTGGAAGTGCGTTGAATCTAAGACAGAAAGTAGGCGTCTTCATTATGGTCGTTTTGTCGTATCTCCTTTTAAGAGGGGCCAAGTTAGTACCGTAGGAATTGCCATGCGTAAAGCCTCATCAGAAGAAGTTCAAGGAACGAGCATAACACGTGCAAGGTTTCACGGAGTTGTACACGAGTATTCTACAATAGTAGGTATTAAAGAGACAATACATGATGTTTCAGTTAATCTAAAGGAAATTGCACTTAAGAGTGACTCCAATGATGTTAAAGAAGCAGTTTCATCCGTGACTGGTCCCAAAGAAGTAATTGCGGGTGATACATCGTTACCGACCTCTGTCGAAGCAGTTGACAGTTTGCAATATGTAGCTACTATCACCCAACCAATATCTGTCAACATTGAATCAAAAATTGAAAAAGATTGTGGATACCGCATAGAAAATTCAAACGGATGTAGAGATGGAGAATTTCCCGTTGATGCTGTATCTATGCCTGTTCGAAACGTCAATTATAGCGTACATTTATTTGGAAGTGGTAAAGCGATGCGAGAGACATTATTCATTGAAATATGGACCAATGGTAGTCCGACCCCAGACGAGGCAATAACCAAGGCCTCTGAAAAACTAATAGACTTATCAAGTCCTTTTTTACACGTGAAATTTGAAGACGTCTCCTATTCAAAGGATAGTCAAAGTTACCCCGCTTCGGGGGGGTCATCTTCACAAGTTTACAGCGTGAATGAACTGGATAAAGAGCTACCCGCAAATACGTTTATTGACCAACTAGAATTACCGGCTAGAGCCTCTAATTGTCTCAAAAAAGCTGACATACACACAATTGCTGATTTGCTTAATTATAGCCGAGGAGATTTATCAAAAATAAAGAGTTTCGGGCAAAAATCTGTAGATCAGGTATCAAAAGCATTGTGGAACCATTTTGCCATAGAATTACCCAAAAATTAGTTGCATATTAATTAGTAAGAGCAGGTGGCAGAGTATAAATCGCCCCATTTTTGAAACAAACAATCTTGTCTCTTATAGGAGATATGCTAAACGTTCACTGTGTATTTCACTTAATATTACGGAGGGTTTTAAGTGGGAAATATGAGTTACCCAAAAGCCGAAATTTGAAATTTGATTCCCAACTTTCTTTTTAGCAGAAGTGAATTATTCAACAGAGAACTCGATAAATTTGTTTTTCGGTTAAAACGTAGATTAGGTCTAGGGAAGTATCGGCCCGCCGAGGGCTGGCAACTGTTCCCTAGACCAAATTTGATTATCTTTTAAGTTAGTAAGAGATAAATAAATGCTAGAAAAGCCCCAAAGTTAAAGATCCATCTATGGGTAAGGTTGCTCCAATGCCTGACCAAATAGCGACCACGGTGCCAATTGCAAAGACTGTTGTAGCTACTGGGCGCCTAAACGGATTCTGAAATTTATTGACATTTTCGAGAAAAGGAACGATTAGCAGTCCTGCGGGTACTGACGCCATTGGAAGAACACCTAATAGTTTATTGGGGACTGTCCGAAGTATTTGAAATACGGGAAAGAAATACCACTCAGGTAATATCTCCAAAGGAGTTGCAAACGGATTTGCTGGTTCACCAATCATTGATGGTTCTAAAACAGCCAAACCCACAGTACATGCGATGGTTCCTAATATTACTACAGGAAATATATACAACAAATCGTTGGGCCAAGCGGGTTCGCCGTAATAATTATGTCCCATACCTTTAGCTAATTTTGCTCTCAAAACAGGATCGTTCAAGTCAGGTTTTTTTGTTATTGGGGTAGACTCCTCATTCCCCGAAGAATCGAACGTGAGAATTTCTCCTCATACGGCTCAAGCAAACATAGATCTATCTTATTCAGCAACGGCTAGGTTGATGAATAAAGAGAGGACAAACACAAAAGAGAAGTTATTTCGTACCATGGCTTCTCATCCGAATCAGCTCAATAATGAAATGAGGCTTCGCGGGTTATCTTGTATCCCATACTCACGTGTCGTATCATTGCAAGTTTAGATGAGACAAAATATTTATAAGCTATGATATAGGGTATAGAATCTTAACTTGTTGAAACTTCGACTATATATATCTTTAGATCGCTTTTTTACCCCAACGGTTATTCGTACAAACAACTATCTTTCGATGCAGAAGAAATGTATGCATCGCATTAGAAACCGTATGTTTAAAAGTTTCACACAATCCCAATTAAATATATAGGGTTTCACGAGGCCTTTCAAAATTTTTAGTTCGATCATAGAAAAAATTCTTCAAACAACTTCAATTTCGATTCGGCAAATATGTTTTTATATCCAGGTTTCGAATCTTAGCCCCAAAGAAAGGTCGGAGAAGAGACACACCTTCAGTTGTGGCAGTATCTAACTCAACGTCTGCATAGCCTACAAGTCTCGCGGCGAGTCACACACTCCCGTAATCCAAATTTTTTCCTTTGACGTTTCGATTATTTCGTCCCAATAGTTCAAGACAATAAATCCGCTAGATAACTTACCATCTTGCTTAGTAATAAACATCGGCGGCAACAGAACAATAACCTCTTAAATAAATGGGGATTGGGATTCTCTACCAATCTAGTAACAAAGTATTTTCAATTTATAACTAAATCGTGAAGGACCCGGGATGCCTTGTTTACGGATCATTAGGAAATGCATCAACGTAAAAACAGCAGTAAGAAGCGGCAATACAAAAGTGTGTAAACTGTAAAAACGAGTTAGCGTCGATTGACCAACACTAGCACTTCCTCGTAGTAACTCGACTAGTGAAGATCCTACCAGGGGAATAGCTTCGGGTACGCCAGTTACAATTTTGACGGCCCAGTAACCAATTTGATCCCAGGGTAGAGAATATCCAGTCACACCGAAAGAGACAGTTGATACAGCTAGAATCACCCCAGTAACCCAAGTCAATTCGCGAGGTTTTTTGAATCCACCTGTTAGATAAACGCAAAATACATGCAAAATCGTCATTAATACCATCATACTCGCTGACCACCGATGAACAGACCGAATTAGCCAACCAAAATTAACTTCAGTCATTGTATATTGAACTGAAGAAAAAGCTTCTGTAACAGTCGGACGATAATAAAAGGTCATGGCAAAACCGGTTGCTACTTGAACCAAAAAACGAGTCGGCGTGATTCCCCCCAAGCAATGAAATATGTTCACATGTGGAGGGACATATTTGCTAGTAATATCGTCAGCAATTGCCTGAATTTCTAGGCGCTCCTCAAACCAGTCATATACCTTAGTGAGATGGGTAAGCCTTTGTAACTCCCTCCTCATAAACTGCACATGAGACTTTTTTTCTCATACAGCTTAAGCAAAGCTATTTGAGCATCGCCCATTCTGTTAGCATTTACTCGAATAAGATGGTATAAAAAGGGGGGGGGGATACCCCCGACATTTCGTATTATCCGTTAAAAAATGGAGAAAGAAGCGACTCAGTCTCGGGAAACTCAAAAATACGTTTTACTTCGATCTCATGTTAGCTTTTATTTTTGAATTGAAATTCAATGAGACTAGCGTCTTGGGAAATCTTTCAATCTTGTCGATGTACCCCCCCCCCAGTAAAAAAAACGAGGGGGATAGATAAATAACTAGAGGTTACTTCGTTCTGATCTGATTTTTGTTGTCCCTCAAAGAACCTTAGATTTTTACTATATTTCGAAATTTTTTCCTAGATAGGAGAACTTAATGGGCGGCAACTCCTTCATAACCTTGACTCGAAACCCGCACAACTCCTTCTTATATACCTACACACTTTACAAACAACCACAATTGAAACATACTTCGCCAATACAGCGCCGAGTCGGCAATATCAAGTAACAAATTTCATCACGAAATTTAAATGGCAACTTGAGGCAAATTAATCATAGTTTGAGCTTTATACTGACTAAATGTCAACTTCTCGCGTTTCGGGTGCTAATGATTCGACCGCTACCCGGCGAGATAACAATAATCCAACATAATAAAAATTTATCGAAATAAAAGATTATTCATTTGTTAAACCAGATTAGTTGCGACGAATCACACACCCATATTATTGTATTCTGGAAACATTTCAAGTTCACGCGATTTAACTCCCGTTCCGATTTATGATGAGATATTCATTTCTGAACCCCCAGGTATTGCCGTTATATCCTCGGGGTTCAGGACTTTTCTACCAACTAATTGCAATACCATCCAATAAGACAGATGAGTTGTAAATTTCCAAAATAGTAACTAGGAATACTGCAAATAAAGCCATGGAAAATCCCATCAAGGGGGTAGTGCCCCAGCCGGGGGCAACTTTTCCGTATTCCGAGTTAAGCGGTTTCAGAACCATTCCTAGTAAACTTATTCTGGGTTTACTTCTGAGGGTGTCACCAACAACTTTTGTAGCCATAGAGCCTGCTAATTCAATTGAAATTTGTTGACTTTGTATACTATTATAACAAGTGAGGTAGGCACTATTATTTCTTTCGGATTACATGGCAACGGAAACCGCAACTTCGGTCGCTATCTCTATATCCTGTTCACTCGTTAGCCTCACCGGTTACGCTTTGTATACCGCTTTCGGTCAACCCGCCAAAGAGCTCAGAGATCCTTTTGAAGAACATGAAGATTAGTGGGACTGGTATAGCAGCAGACCTTCCTTTGCAAAATTAAAAAGGAAGGTCTCTAATCGACTTAATTTACTTTATATTCATAATTTTGCTAATGCAGCAAAATCCGGTTATTTGGTAAAATTAAAATCGGGGAAAACTCTCTATTTACCCTTGCTGGGTACTTTGGGAGGCTCCCGAAAGAAGATGGCAAAAAATATTATACCTAAAGTGGCTACCAACAAAAATGTGTAAACCAGTGCTTCCGTGGATTCAGTAGTAGTAGTGGTATTTTGAAAATATCTTTCATACTAATTGCGATGGGGGAGACTTCTAGTTCCCCCAATTTTTCTTTGTTTGAATTCGAGTAATCGAAACTATTTAAATAAATGGATTCATCAAATTATTAAGTGTTGATGAAACAATTACTATTACTCACTATTTCTTTCAGTCAATTTTTGTAACTAACCTGATACTGATAAAGGAAAGAATTCAATACGACAAATAAGATGAAACTTATTAAACAGCTTGTCTTTTAGTACTTGGATCCCCCAACTTTTGAAATGCCCCAAATTCGACTTGGGCGTCCAAATCGGGATCAATACCGGCGAAAACATCTCTGAATAAGGTTCTTGCACCGTGCCAAATGTGACCAAAATAGAAAATAAGAGCAAATGTGGCGTGACCGAAGGTGAACCAACCCCGCGGACTACTTCTGAAAACACCATCTGATTTTAAAGTGGCGCGATCAAACTCGAAGATCTCACCTAATTGGGCGCGTCTAGCATATTTCTTCACCGTGGCGGGATCGCTGAAGCTAGCACCATCTAGCTCACCACCAAAAAATTCTACGGTTACACCGACTTGCTCAACGCTATATTTTGATTCTGCCCGTCTGAATGGAACGTCAGCTCTCACGACACCCTCGCTATCTACCAAGACTACGGGAAATGTCTCGAAAAAAGTTGGCATACGGCGTACAAATAGTTCGTGGCCTTCCCTATCTTTGAAAACAGCGTGACCTAACCAGCCAACGGCTATCCCGTCGCCGTTGTCCATTGCACCTGCTCTAAACAATCCCCCTTTCGCGGGGTTGTTACCAATGTAGTCGTAAAAGGCTAATTTTTCCGGAATCTTCGACCAAGCTTGAGAGAGATTTGGGTTTTCGGTTTCGCCTACCCGTACTCGTTTCTCTATTTCTTGTTGGAAATACCCCTGATCCCACTGATAACGAGTGGGGCCAAACAATTCGATCGGGGTAGCGGCGGATCCGTACCACATGGTTCCAGAAACAACAAAAGCGGCAAAAGATACGGCAGCAATACTGCTAGATAATACGGTTTCGACATTTCCCATACGTAGAGCTTTGTATAACCGTTGGGGGGGGCGAACACTTAGGTGAAACAAACCCGCTAGTATACCTAAAACTCCCGCTGCTATGTGGTGCGAGGCTATTCCGCCCGGTACAAATGGGTCGAAACCCTCAGCCCCCCAAGCTGGATCTACGGGCTCCACTTTTCCGGTTAATCCGTAAGGGTCTGATATCCAAATACCGGGGCCAAACAGGCCTGTGACGTGAAATGCTCCAAATGCAAAGCAAAGTACTCCCGAAAGAAATAGGTGGATTCCAAATATTTTTGGTAAATCTAGGGATGGTTTTCCCGTGCGATCGTCGCGAAATAAATCCAGATCCCAATATACCCAGTGCCAGATAGCGGCTAGAAGCAACAAACCAGATAGTATGATATGAGCCGCGGCTACTCCTTCATAACTCCAGATACCCGCATCAGTTGCGGCATCTCCGGTGATGCTCCAGCCTCCCCACGACTTTGTTATTCCGATGCGAGTCATAAAAGGAATGACGAACATACCCTGCCTCCACATGGGATCAAGAACGGGATCCGATGGGTCGAAAACAGCTAGTTCATATGAAGCCATTGAACCCGCCCAGCCAGAAACCAAAGCGGTATGCATCAAATGCACGGAAATAAGACGACCGGGATCATTTAATACTACGGTATGAACGCGATACCGAGGCAAACCCGTGAGAAACCCCTTTCTTGGATATTGGAGATGAGTGACTACTATGTAACTTTCTTGCAATATGAGCTTTGCTTCATAAGTTCCGAGAGATAAAAGTTGTTGTGTGAAATATACAAACCAATATCTTAATTTGCTTCTACATTGGAGACATTCCTCCCTCCTCGCCTTGTTTAACTTATTTGCTTGGTTTGTGAAAAACCCATAATAATATGAGGTGAGACAGTAATTTTTGTTTCAAGAGCAGATGAAGGCATAGATATTTTAGCATTTACGTGCTTTATATAGCAATGTAGAGATTGGTCCCATCGGTATCTGTTAATATATGCAAAAGGGAAATGCGAGTTCTTCAACCCATGTTGTCTCCACCAAGCATGTTATAATATGATCGAGGCTCCTTCTCAGTTTGGCTTCTACGTCCTCAAATTCGAGTTAATTACAACTTTTATCGGTAATTTTTATATGCCAATTGGTGTTCCAAAGGTGCCCTTTCGTTTACCTGGGGAAGAGGATGCAGCTCGGGTTGACGTATAGCGCGATTCGTCAGGTGCGTCGAGCCAGATGGAACTCGCTTCCGTCATTTCCTATCCGACTGATTTGTTTCTATCTCACTTGGAATTGACTAATCTATCAGCGGTCAAATGCGTGAGGAAAATCTATCAGTAGGTTTAATAGTCGTTAGAATCCACGGCTAATTGGAATAAACAGATTGATTGGGCCCCGGTTACTCAGTCCCAGATATCGATCGTAGCAGAAATAACTATGAAACAAAAACCAGAAAAGCAAGAAGCAGATTTAATAGATTTTGAATACGTCACATAAGGTGTGGGAATAGATACAAGGGAAGTAAAACTATTTGTTCCGTATGTGCAAATAGCGGTCGGAACCACGCAACCTCCGGAGTAGAAGATGAACCTAAAGATCATATACAGAGGACTCAATAACGAACGGAAATAAACCGGTGTAAGAGGAAAGGCTAAAGCGCCAAGATGAATTCACCGATCACCAGTTACGAAGTGGTTCACCATGTGCGTGCAAGAGCTAGGCCAGACAAACTTGAGCCAGAAGTGCTAATACGGGTAGGATTGAAACAAAAAAAAGAGGAGAGGAATTCCCCTTATCCCCTTATACTCGTTTCACGTAGAAGTTGTGAGAGCCGTATGTCTTTAACAACACCTATACGGTTCCATAGGAGGGGGGCAACAGAGTGGGAATCACAGAAACCTATCCAAATCAACCGGCTTTATCGGGAGAGACTTCTCTTTCTAGGTCAACAAGTCGATGATGAAATTGCCAATCAACTTATCGGTATCATGATGTATTTAAATGGAGAAGATCAAGCCAAAGATATGTACTCGTATGTAAATTCACCCGGTGGGGCGGTATTAGCCGGAATATCTGCTTATGACGCAATGCAATTTGTCGTACCAGACGTACATACCATTTGTATGGGACTAGCTGCTTCAATGGGATCTTCTACTTCGGCCGGAGGGGAAATTACCAGACGTATAGCACTACCCCACGCTTGGCGCCAATGATTTGTACGGATTAGAACTCTGCCTTCGCCTAGTTGGGGTAACAATAGCATGGCAACTTCTACTTGGCGACTCCTCCGATACACAACCAATTAGAAAAAGTGAAATGCCGAGGAGTTAAACTGAATCAAAATAAATTTTCTTATCGTGGATTCATTCTGGATCGAAATCGATATATCCTAGCGTCATAAATTCGAAAGAGTGTCGAATCTACATAATTTATTAAACTTCAAGTTTTTAATGAGTTGGATGATGCCGATTCCGTTATCCACCGAGAGTATATATAGCAAACTCTGGGATTGCTGGCACGATACAGCAATGGAACCATCACAATACGTTCGATAGAAAAGATGGTGCAATCTCGCGATATTATCCCCTTAGTATTTATTGCAACAAGAAGGGCTTGGCGGCAAGGCAAATATTTTTTCCAAGACAAAAAGTTAATGTTTAAATGCTATTTTAAGCAAACTTTGTTGGCCCACCGGAAGTGTAGCCGTATGCAAAATAATTTGCTTGTACGGTTGAGCTTAACTGGAGTCACCTAATTAGGGTAATGATTCATCAACCTGCTAGTTCGTATTATGATGGACAAGCTGGGGAATGCGTTATGGAAGCAGAAGAAGCATCAAAACTACGTGATTGCATAACAAAAGTCTATGCCCAAAGAACTGGCAAACCCTTATGGGTAATTTCTGAAGATATGGAAAGAGACGTTTTCTCGTCAGCAGAAGAAGCTCAGGATTACGGCGTCGTGGACCCGGTAGCGTTAGAAAACGTGTCAGCTTGAAGATTTAATAATTAGGAAGTGACTGAGGGTTGCGAAAAAAAGTTAAATTTCCCTGATTCAATTTCTTTTTCTTGTAATTTCGCGTCTATTCGTCTAGCTAGTTACTATTTTATCATTTAGAAAAGCAAGTCTTCAAATTTTGTTATTTCAAACAAAAGAATTTCATAAAGATTGATTGTTGGAGATTCAGATGTAGCAAGTTTTTTCAAATGGTTAAAATATTTTGAACCGAATAAAATATCTGCGTTTTTGAACGTGCCAACAAATCAGCAACTAATTAGAAAAGCGAGACAACGGTTAGGGATTGGAACAAAATCCCCCGCTCTTCGGGGATGCCCCCAACGGAGAGGAGTATGTACGAGGGTGTATGTGTGACCCGTTCGGATCAGAAACCTGAGACATTAGGGGTTGACGTCGCAAGAGAATCCCTCGAGTGAAATGGGTAGAAATTGATAATCCATCTGTTTCAATGAGAAATAGAAATTCGCGGTTAGAGTCGGTGTAAATCCGATCATTTTGATTTGGAATGAGAAAAACCAATCGATGATGACAAAGTTGAGTTATTAAGCGAATCAGAGCAAGTGATGTAAACTTCTATATCTATTTTGCCAATCCCGCCGCGATGGTGACAAGCACGGGTCAGCTGTTCCGCCAATCTCCAGCCTAAAATACCGTTACTACACATATAACTAATTTTGAAACAAATAACAAATAGGAAATGGAAGCGAGAAAGCCCAGTGTAACGGGCTGAGTTAACCTATTTATTGGGGATCATGCGACCCGCCGACAGCAATTATGTTTTCCCCATCTTCGGAAAAGCCTAGGCTCCGGTATATAGGAGGGACCCGGTTACCATAAAAGGCTGACCACGGAAACAGCGGAATCCGCGGTATCTCTGGTACAGCGTATCGCTTCTTGAAGTTAAACAATTGGGGTTGGGACATCCAACCTGTATCGGAGTATTCACGGTAGGGAAAGTCGGGGTAGCAAAAGCCGCCGGAATCTTTATTTATCACATTAGATAGATAGAAACATTAGATAGAAAAATCAGATGGAAGAAGTGGCGATTCATCACAATCGACAAATATCCATATAATTATGAAGCAATTACCAAGCGACTTCCTGATAACTGAAAAGTCTAGTATGTCACTGCACATAGTTTAATTAAAGAATAAATTTGTCATAAATTTATCTTTGAGATCTTTATCTCTTCGAGGGGGGCAGAGCCTAGGAATAAACGGATTTATCAGACAACACTGTAATTTCTTGTGAGGCTACAAATATAATGACTAGAGTAAAACGAGGATCCATAGCTCGTAGATTTCGCAGAGGCGTTCTCGATTTTGCATCCGGATTTCAGGGGGCTCATTCGAAATTATTCAGAGCAGCGAACCAGCAAAAAGAAAGGTCACTGGCTTGCGCTTACGTAGATAGAAAAAACCGGAAAAGAAAATTCCGCCGTCTGTGGATCGCTCGGATTAACGCAGCAGCCCGAAAAAATGGACTTACGTACAGTTCGATGATTCACACTTTATGCCAAAATCGAGTTTTTATAAATCGCAAGACACTCGCGCAAGTAGCTACTACAGACGGTTATTGCTTCTCCCGGCTCGTACGAACAATTAATCGTGGGAAAGATTGACACGAGGCGGCAAGCCTCTCCGGATTAAGCGGAGAGGCCAGAAATGAAACAAAGAGAGAAATATAAACGAAAAGACAGACTATCTTACAGATATGAGTTTGATTCAACTTCGACATACTCAACCCCATTTCTTTCAAAGGGTATTTTGAATTGTCGAATTGCAAAATCTTTCAGAATGAAATTTTAGGAAATTTTCTAATTTTCATTATTCGAGAAGGGCAGCAAGGCCAAAATACGGGCTCTTTTTATAGCTATAGCTACCGAACGCTGCTGCTTGGAGGTTAATCTATTCATCCGTCTCGGTAGGATTCTTCCCTGCTCACTGACGAATCGACGAAGTAAGCTCGTATTTCTGTAATCAATAGTTTCATCAGAACGAATAGACGGGGAACGTCTACGGGAAAATCGTCTAAATTTATTCGTGAGATTTTTTTGTGACTATTAATACGTATCAATATTGATTACTTATAAGTTAAGTAGAATATCCCTTATTTCTTTAGTTCTTTGTGATAAGTATGTTTGTGGCAACAAACGCAAAATTTCCTCGATTCCAACCGAGTAGGTGTATTACGGCGACTCTTACGCGTGGTGTATCGAAAAGTACCTGAGGATTTGTTGCCAGCTTCTCTGCAAGTACAAATTGTACATGCCAAAGCGATGGTTACCCTCGCATCTTTACTTTTGGTCATAGAGACAATTGTATCTTAGTAATATAAAGTTGCTTTTTAAGAAAAGGGGTCGCAAGTACGTCCAAATGTGTTTGAACGGACTACTCGCGAAGTTCCGACAATCCAGGGAGGTTTGAGTTTTAACTACCCCCCCATCTATAACTCAGTTACGCATTACTCCTTCATTTAAAACATAAAGTTATCTGATTTTTTTTATCTGATTCCTCTGTAATTAGTTATTTGGATTAAAAAAAGGGAAATAATAAAGCATCTGGGAAGAAGCGATTAACTTCTATTAAGGAACCAGCCAGCAGTCCAAACCATATTGCAGCTACGACGGGGGCCGTGGAGAGATATACCTTCACGTATTGCATTAAGAGTCCTCCTCATTTTTAATTTTTTTTTTATCTCTTAGTCTTTATTCCCCTTCTACTTCTTCTTATTATTAATAATAAAATAAATTATCTACAACTTATAAATCAATATTTTTGAGAAGAAAAGTCGGTGAAAAAATAATATTAATGGTAGTAATAGCTGCAATACTAACAAAAAAAGAAGGAGAAGAAGGAGTAAGAATGGAGCAAGAATGGAGCGAGGTTGTAGAAAATAGCTATCTGTTGAGAGATGAAATTTCCCCCAGGTAGATAGACGGTATCTACATCTACCGGTATAATAAATTAGACGCAACAGCATTGGATCGATGATACCAGTTCCAAATCAAGATTAATAGGGATGTAACGCAGCTCGGTAGCGTGTTTGTTTTGGGTACAAAATGTCGCAGGTTCAAATCCTGTCATCCCTATTTTTGATCCATACCCCAAACTTCAGGGGCAGGACTTCACATCTCGACGAATTGGTTTCTGTCTTTCTTTTTCTTTTTTTAAAGAGGACGTAATTCTTTCTCTGTTGCTTCCTCCTCACGGAGTGAGGAAGGAAGCTGCCCCATCGATATAGAATTAAAATCTAAAAATTACTACCGAAAGGGAGGCGCCTTTAGTTCAGTCCGGTAGAACGCGGGTCTCCAAAACCCGATGTCGTAGGTTCAAATCCTGCAGGGCGTGCTTACTACCGCTTAGCGAAGGATTACTTAATAGATAGGAATAATACGCGTAAAATATAAAATATCTAAAAACTGGAAACATCAAATTTGATGTTAACGAAGCAGCCCCCCCCCCCTGTATCTATATTAGGTAGATAAATATTTTTAGATAAATATTTTTATACAAATATTAGAAATAATTACATAATTGAGCGAAAGAAATAATTTTCGAATGAATCTTTCTTCTAAGTCAACATCTTGTTTGAGATGCTGCAATTATTTGATTCCATTATTCGATTCTGTCGAATATCTAATTGATCGCCGCGTCGATATTGTGGGTATGCAGTTACAAATAATCCAGCTAGGGTTATTGGAATCGAACCCAACACAATTCCCGATAATGATGCTTCAACCATTCTAATTTATAAACGTCTAATTTAAATACTTACCAAAAGAAATTTTCGTGTCAACTGACTAGTTTTTGGTAGGTGCAGCAAATTAGTAGGTGCCGGTGGGCCCCCCTTCCTGCTTATTATCCCTCCCCTACATAGGCTACAAATGATAATGCTAAATCATAGAACCTGAATCTTGTTTAATCCAACCAGTAAAGCTAAAGTCAAAATTGATACAGACGTCAAAAAGGCGAAGTAGCTTAGTAGGGTGAGCATAAACTTGAATACCAAATTATCTAGCAGATGGGTTATTAGTATACGATTTCTGCCAGTAGTTTATCACTCGAAGTTGCGGAATCAAAGTTGTTTACCCAAATTCGCGAAGTCAGGGTTGATTAGTAACACCTATTGGGTGATCTAAATCTGTCGATTTAACTTATCCGATACAATTATGTCTTAGTTAGTTAATTTATTGGGTAGTGAACTAAATAGATAGTATCTTTAGTTCATTAATTGATTGCTAAAGAGTTGCTTGATAAATCTTATTTCTTTTGGTAGCTATCTCCAACCCACCCCGGGATGAGTATTTCTCTGAACCACGGGTAATATGCGTAGGCCTAGCTTGACTCATTAATTATCTGGACACACCAAGACACGAAGGCAGGCTCGGAGACGGAGTAATAGAAGGAGTAAGATCCCCGCGCCGACAAATTGACGCATAGGTCCGAAGCTAGTCAAAGCTTTCTAGTCAATTTGTTCTAGGTATATGTAGGTAACCACCAGCGGAAATTTCGTAGGTATTGAGCACCCCCCTGAGGAGCAAGTAACCTTGCCGCATCGAAGGTGGGCTAGCTATACTAAACCGATATATTTCGGATATACCCTGGGTATAAAGAAGAAAATGACATCCTAATTAAGATGAGGTCCCATTTGAGAAGGTTTACCGGTAGATTTCACATCTTCCACCCCTTCTTATTCGGGAAGCAATCCTTTTTAGTATTACAAGATAGATACGGAGCTGAACATGTCTGGGAATACAGGAGAACGCCCCTTCGCTGACATTATTACTAGTATTCGATATTGGGTCATCCACAGCATTACCATACCCTCCCCGTTTATTGCAGGCTGGCTGTTTGTTAGTACAGGTTTAGCTTACGATGTTTTCGGAAGCCCCCGCCCAAATGAATATTTTTCAGAGAGCCGACAAGAAGTTCCCCTAGTAACTGGCCGCTTCGATTCGCTGGAACAGGTCGACGCATTCACCAAATTATTGTAGGAGAAACCAGTACCAATGGCTTTAGATAAAACTTATCCAATTTTCACTGTTAGATGGTTAGCCGTTCACGGCTTAGCCGTACCGACAGTTTTCTTCTTGGGGTCCATATCAGCAATGCAATTCATTCAAAGATAGTTTTTAGTGAGCTCTGAATCTATGACACAACCGAATCCGAATAAACAGAGTGTAGAATTGAATCGTACAAGCCTTTATCGGGGATTATTATTGATTTTCGTACTTGCCGTTCCATTTTCTAATTACTTTTTTAATTAGAAATTAAAAAGAATTGTTCGAAAACGATCAAAATTCTAATTATTTGTGACTGTTCATGTCTCGAGTCGGGACCAAAGGATAAAGCCAAAAGAGTAAGGGTAAGGAGGTGGCACAGATGACAAATACCACTGGAAGGATTCCCTTGTGGTTGGTGGGTACTGTAGCCGGTACACTTGTGATAGGTTTGTTGGGCGTATTCTTCTACGGAGCTTACTCAGGGTTGGGGTCGTCTCTTTGATAATAACTGTTGTCTGACCAAAAAAATTTTGCCGAATTCTACGGGCGAATTCTCCATTTTTCTTCTATTTCAAGAAGTAGAAAAAGAAAAGTAATAAGATACGGAAAATTTGTTGTCCAAGTCAATATATCTTGATTTAGTTAGCTGGAGACTAGTTCCACGATGCATTTTTTGGTAGACGGGTCGATCGATTCTTTATACGTAAAAGAATCGATCGAGACTGAATATGACAATTAGAACAAACAAAATTTGAAATTTTCAAATCTTTTTATATTAAGTATAAAGAGAGGTTTTTCAGTAAACTAGTTCGATATAACCGGATCAATCAATAGATTTTGGGTACAATTTATAGTTTGACTAACTATGAGATAAACTAATTATGAGATAAAGTCTCCTTTTCTCTACATTTCTACCTCTTCTCTACATTTCTACCTAGTAGTAATCTTCCTAACAAGCCTTATTAATATTTGCATTCCACTTCCCTGCCTGACGTTTGATATTCCGTGCTCCAGTTTAGACTTAATAGAGTAGAGTCAAATTAGTCAAATTAGGAGACTTAGCAATAAAGAAGTAAGCTAATTGCATTACCGAATCCATGTAAATACTGTTGGTGGTGTCGACACCGCTGACACCACCGACGAAACCGAAACCGACGCAATCAACACCCTTTATGTGGTTACCAAACCATTGACTAAAAAAGAAGACAAGTGGAAACCTTTTTTCACACACAATTATCAGTCGGATTAGCTACACATGAAAAGGATAACCTAACTAGGAGAAGTAGTAGGCAATCGGAAATTCATTTCTGCCAGCTGCACTTTTTCAAACTGTTTTTTCTTCAGCACGAGAAAAATCTGCGCCAAGACAACTGATGCGAAAAAAGCTATGAGACCTTGAATACGTAACGGGTCCTGGAGTACGATTTCGACTTCTCCCTGACCGAATCCCCCAACATTGGGGTTATTAGTCAACGGCTGATCAGCCTTGACGAACTCACCTTCCGAAACAATAAGTTCGAGACCGGGAGGGACAGTATCCGTCGCTTCACGATTTCCGGATAACTCTTCGATAGTGATTTCGTATCCACCCTTTCCTTCTTTGCGAACAACCCTCTTTATTTTTCCCGTTACTGAAGCGGCGTAGACCGTGTTGTTGCTTTTGCTCCCGTCTGGGTAGATTTGTCCCCTCCCCCTATTCCCCCCAACATAAATGGGATATTTCAGAAAATGAGCTTCCTTGTTAGTACCGGGATCTGGTGAGAGAATCGGAAATGTGATTTCGCCGTATAATTTGCCTGGCACTGGCCCTACGACAATTATATTCTCCTTGCCGGGACGGTAACTTTGAAATGACAATTTTCCCAACCTTTCCTTCATTTCGGCTGGAATGCGATTGGGGGGAGCCAACTCAAACCCCTCCGGTAGAATAAGGACAGCGCCGACATTTGATCCCCCCTTTTTCCCGTTTGCAAGTACTTATTTTATCCACGTATCGTAGGGAATCTTAACAACTGCTTCAAATACAGTATCGGGAAGAACAGACTGCGGGGCTTCAAGATCCACAGGTTTCTTGGCTAGATGGCAGTTGGCGCACACAATACGCCCTGTAGCTTCTCGGGGATTTTCATAATTCTGCTGCGCAAGAATCGGATATGCTTCTGATACAGATGGACAGTTTAATTCACCGAAAACGATTGATATCGCAAGCGCAAGTGACGGAATACAACACTTTTTCATCCAGTTATTCGTAATTCTTTTTTGCATAGATTTATGATTAGTCTTAAGTCTCTGTACAAACGGGTTATTTGGTGATGCCGCTTGGTAGCAATTGATTCTATCTCGTTCTAATTCTTTCCTCTTTTTTTATTTGATCATTATCAGCAGATGGGAAACGAGAAGAGGTTGCAAATAACTTAAGAGAATGAACTGGTCTAGCCTGCCAGATGCAAATTTATAGAAGAAACAGTTGTCACCCACTCATTGTATGATAAGTTGCTACAATTGACGGAGATGTGCGATTCAAGTGACGAAAAATCCAATATTTGGATACCGTATCTAAAATAACTGGAAAAGTTGAAACGAGGCGAGAAATTACATATCTATTGGGGATTAAGCCGAAATGTTCGAGGAGGGAGCCTATTACTATTTCCCAACCATGGGGCGAGTGGAACCCCACACATAAATCAGTTAGTAAAAGAATGGAGAATGCTTTCATTGTGTCATTCAAACTATAAAATGACTCCTGAATCCGGGAATTTGAAACTGCAAGTCTCTTTCGACCTGTTATAAACAATAAAGTTGGGGTGGCAATACTAATTACATCGGTTACTAGCTGCAGAAGTAGTTGGATATTGAGTTCGTCATACACTGCTGCCAACTGGGTAGTCTCATCATATGCATTTGCGTCAAAATTTGGCAACTGCCTATCTACCAAGTGTTCAATGGCGTCATTTAACCAGAGCAATGCTTCTGTTTCTCGAAGTTGCTTCAAAGCCTTTTCCTCTTGAATGGGGTTGATAAATACTTGGGTTTGGGTGATGTTCCACCAACCCCTAATCCAAGACTCCAAGAACCAGTTTCTGAAACTGATTGGAATCGTGAGGGGGAGAAGTAGGAAACACCCAACATATTGAAGGGAAACTGATGCTTGGTTTCTAGTTAAGTCAAAATCATTACGTACCAACACACTTGATTGATTTGTCAATTCCGCTCTGAACCTGGATAAAGTGCGAGTCACGGAACGAGGCACCAAACTAATTGACTCATAGGCCGACGGAAAATTTTCCGATTCATAATTCAACGATTTCTCAATCACTTTTTTGGCAATTTGAAATGAAGAAAAGTTTATGGAACGGCGTGTTCTTCTACCAACAGACTCGTTTGAAGTCGCTTCAATCCAAGCTAATTTTCTATTTATTTTTTTGATACTATTCAACCTGTAAGAGGCGCGGGAAGTGAGATCATTTCCCAATTTATCTTCCGAGAAGCTAACAATTTTTCTACTTCTTTTGTTGACTGTTTTGCCATTCATGTAACAATTTCGACGAGAGTTGAAAGATAGATCTTGGAAGAGCAAAATATTTGTAAGGTTCGGCAAGAAAATATTCAAGCAATTTTTTATCAAAGAATTGTTTGCGCGATAGCACCCAACTAGAAGCAGTCGGATTAATTTTGCCCTGAAGAAAAGTTTCAGGTTTCTATGCATTCCCGAAATAGATATACTAAATCTGTGCTCTAGGAGACTGCAATATATTAGATATCTAGATTTATTGGATGCCGTGTTTGTGGACGCCGTTGCGGCACGGAACAATTTATCCGGTGTTGAAAGGGATGATTTTACCCGCATGAAGGGTGGGGAATCATATATTAATATTAACGAATGTAGTCGCTTACTAGCCTCATAAGCTCTATCTGAGGAACGATGTGGAGTACTAATAAACCATCGAATAATTTTTTTTTTCCAGCAATGTAATCGCATATATTAGCTGTAACTATCTATCAATCAGGAGAGGAAAATAAACGAAGTACGAGACTAATTAGCCAAATTGTTGTAATTAGGCTATTCCTTCTTTTGACCCCTCCCCTCGAATTTTTTTGCCAATCTAGTACTAGTAGCCTTTCCCCCGTTAATCATCTAGTTCCGAAATTCAGTAAATTTTAAAAGCCTTCAATCGATACACGCGGGAAACGAGCAGGTTCGGCGGCTTTTTCTTCCATATCTCCTAGAGTTAAACTTTCACCAATCCTAGTTAGTGGGATATTTTGACGACCTCTCATTTTCAAGTAAATAAGCCGACGCGGGTAAAGGCCTTCCCTACTTTCCAATCCAATCGCTTCTACATCTTTTAATACAAGTCGGATGCAGATCCGGCGATTATTTCCGGGAAAGCCCCACCGAAATATGGAGAGAAATCCCTCCCGCTTGTCAAACAAGTTGTAGCCGCCCCCCACGTTCCGAAACGCGGTACACCACAAATACAACCCGATGAAGAGGCCCGCAATCCCGTAAAAACACATTACAATACCTTGTGGAATAAAGACGATGTGTTCGGATGAAAGTCCGGGGGTCAGATCTTTGCCGACGCAGCTAGAAAATCCCACTGGTAGAAAACCTGTTGCACCACAGACAAGGAGACAGGCCCAAAACGAATTTGCAATTGTACGAGAGCCTTTTACAAAATCCACTTGGATCCATTTGGAACGGTAATTCGTTACTATTTCCTCACAGATTGCATAATAGATGGATTAGCCATTTTGTCATCAATTTCACTTTCCCTATTTATTTTTGCGGTGCATTACTCCCGCTTGTTTTTGATGTATCTATGCTTAACAATGAAATACCAAGATGGAGCTTAAGCATATGCTTGGGGTAATTGTCTATTGTCTATAGGTAACGAATTTTTTCATGAAAAATCAATCTATATCTCATTTTTATATGAAATGAGAATGAGACATAGATTGACTGGGACGGCATCCTCAATATTTTTGAATCCTCAAACAAGGATAAGATAACCGCCGAGAAAGAGAGAATTCATCCTTATTTAAGTATTAGCTCAGACTAGACTTCGAATTCAACTGATATTGTGAAATTGCCGGGTAATTTACCCCGTCTACAAAAAGAGAAGATATTAGAGAATTTCATCCCGCTCAATATATAGAAATGAAATAGCCATTGCAACTGCTGGGAACACCAAACCGACTAGGGGTACAAAAATAGAGGGTAGATAAGACGCTGCCATGACGAAATTACCTCAACTACAATAAATAAAAGGAGAAATCTATTTATATAATCGTATATCTCTGTTTAGCTCTTTTTTCTAATATCTAATGATATTCTTTTTATTCCGTAAAGAAAAGGGGTTTCCAGGCTTCCAGTGGGGTAATCTAATTCAAATTTTTTGTTCGGTTTATCTGGGACTAAACGGGGACGCCGACACCGGAAAATACAACAAATTTTGTTGCACAAAAAGAAGACGGAGATGATGATTAGTTCCCCACATATTGGTAAATAGGGGGGGGGTAAGACGCGGCCGACTCATAAGTGAAAGAGAAAATTTGGAACAAACTCAATCTTTTTTATAAGGCGCCGATGAGTGGAGTTCAGATATTTCGCTCAAAACACCCTTCAAGATATTACGTGGAACGATCAAATCGAGTAGCCCATTATCAAATAAAGACTCAGCGGCTTGAAAGCCCTCAGGTATCTTTTGACGTGATGTTTATTCAATTACCCTTTTACCGGCGAATGCTGTATACGCTTTGGATTCGGCAATAATTATATCCCCCAACATGCCAAAACTAGCGGTGACACCCCCTGTGGTTGGATAGGTGAGAATCGATATATAGAGTAATCTTTTTCGAACTTGATGAATTTGCAAGACAGAAGAAATTTTAGCCATCTGCATCAAGCTCAACGTTCCTTCTTGCGTACGCGCCCCCCCAGAAGCACAAATTAAGACTAATGGCAAAGACTTGTCTGTGGCATACTCGACTAGTCGAGTAATCTTTTCACCCACGACGGAGCCCATACTTCCCCCCATGAAATGGAAGTCCATAACACCAAGCGCAATAAGTGTTCCATCTAAATATCCTATACCTGTTTGAACAGCGTCGGTTAAACCCGTTTTTTCTTGAGAGACAGCTACGCGATTTTGGTGAGAATCCTCGTCGGAAAAGTCTAAAACATCTTCTGTGACCATGTCTTCATCCATGGGAATCCATGTGTTATGATCAATCGAAAGTTCGATCCTTTCCATACTATTCATTGAGAGGTGGTAACCACGTTCTTCACATACACTTTTATTCTGTTTCAAAAATTTAACATAAAGCATGTTTCCGCAGTTATCGCGGCGAGCCCATAATCCTCTATTCGTGTTAACACTTATCCGCTTCTCCCTTTCCTTTTCATTTGAGGTAGAACCTCTGGTAGCTTCTTCGGGAAAAGCTCCAATCAATCCGCCAAATTTGCGTCTATCTTCAAACCAATTTGTTACAGACGTAAGAATCTCCTCATCTGTTGTTTCCCTTTAGCTCGTGAAAAGAAAATAAATTTTTAAGAAATTTATCATAATATAGCAAACTTTTTATCTCTATCAACAAACTGGTCTCAAATCCAAACCCGCCGATGTAACAAATAATTGATAATTGACTAATTATCTATCGAATCAATCGTATTGTAAGTGGTCGATTTCTATTATCCAACGAAAAAGGCAGGGCAATATGCTATGAAACTAAACAATATAAAGATATTTAAAATAAAAATAAAGCGTCGGGTTCAAATTCAAATTTAGACTACTCATTCACATCCTTGAATTTTTCAATGCGAGTTGGTAGGGATTCGAACCCCTCGGATTCACATTTTGAGACTACGTGTCTCCTAGTTTCCGTCATTGATTAACCAACCTTGCTACAGTATCGCTTATTTATTATGTCAGGAATATCGGGGGGGGGAGTTAAATCCCTCCCGATACTCCTGAATATGTCTTACAACTGTCTCGGAACAGATGCTGGTAGCAAATAGCTGCGAAAGCTATAACCTATTTACAATGTATCAATTGTATCAAATTCAAATTTGATTGCTTTCCATATCTCGCATGCGGCAGCCAATTCTGGACTCCACTTACTAGCTTCGCGAATGATTTCATTACCTTCGCGAGCAAGGTCGCGACCCTCATTACGAGCCTGTACGCAAGCTTCTAATGCAACTCGGTTAGCGACCGCACCGGGCGCATTTCCCCAAGGATGTCCTAAGGTCCCTCCACCAAACTGTAATACGGAATCGTCCCCAAAAATTTCGGTTAGAGCAGGCATGTGCCAGACGTGGATACCTCCCGAAGCTACGGGTATTACACCCGGCATAGACACCCAATCTTGCGTGAAGTATACGCCACGACTACGATCTTTCTCGATGTAATCGTCGCGAAGTAAATCGACGAAACCCAGGGTTACTTCTCGTTCCCCCTCTAGTTTGCCCACTACAGTTCCGGCGTGTACATGATCTCCACCGGACATGCGTAATGCTTTGGCCAATACACGGAAATGCATGCCGTGATTCCGTTGTCTATCAATCACAGCATGCATCGCACGGTGAATATGAAGAAGCAATCCATTGTCTCTACAATAATAAGCTAAGCTGGTATTTGCGGTAAACCCTCCGGTCAGGTAGTCATGCATGACAATTGGTGCACCCAATTCTCTAGCGAAAACAGCTCTCTTCAACATCTCTTCGCATGTACCTGCGGTAGCATTTAAGTAATGTCCCTTGATTTCGCCTGTTTCAGCCTGGGATTTGAAAAGAGCTTCGGCTACGAATAGAAAGCGATCTCTCCAACGCATGAATGGCTGAGAATTCACATTTTCATCATCTTTTGTGAAATCAAGTCCACCGCGAAGGCATTCGTAGACGGCTCTACCATAATTTTTAGCAGACAGACCTAATTTTGGCTTGATTGTACATCCCAATAAAGGACGTCCATATTTGTTCAATTTATCCCTTTCGACCTGAATACCGTGAGGCGGTCCAATGAAAGTTTTAGAATAAGCAGGAGGGATTCGAAGGTCTTCCAAGCGTAAAGCGCGTAGAGCTTTAAATCCAAAAACATTACCTACAATGGAAGTGAACAAATTGGTAACAGAACCTTCTTCGAAGAGATCCAAAGGATAAGCTACATATGCGATATACTGGTTTTCTTCCCCAGCGACGGGTTCTATGTCGTAGCATCGGCCCTTGTAACGATCAAGACTAGTTAACCCATCTGTCCATACGGTGGTCCACGTACCCGTAGAGGATTCTGCAGCTACCGCAGCTCCGGCTTCCTCAGCCGGTACTCCGGGTTGTGGGGTCATTCTGGAGGCTGCTAATATATCGGTATCTTTGGTCTTGTACTCGGGGGTGTAATAGGTCAGCCGATAATCTTTGACACCAGCTTTGAATCCAACACCTGCTTTAGTCTCCGTTTGTGGTGACATGGGTTTGCTCCTCCCTATGACTAAATTGGTAAATCTTGCAAAGATGAGATCTGCTCGGCATAGGTAGAGTATTTCGACGTAAAACGCAGAGTGGATATAATTCAACCTGCGCACGATACTTATACCTGCTAAAATTCCGTTTCAAGCGTGGGACATTATCATTTTATCCCGCGTCTCGTACGGGGTGCAACTAATCAATCTGTTTTATCTCAAAAACTGCTTAGAAAGCAGCAGTCTGCCTCATTCCAATACATTGACTCGGGAATCTCTTCGTGGTTAGACTAGTCAGTAGAAGACGAATTCAACAAAAGCCAATCACTCGCGTTTAATGGTCAATTTTGCCTGATAAAGAATCGAACGCGCATCTGAATAATGAATATTCAATGGATGGGGTGCAGATCTCCCCAGTCTTTCGATCGTATACGAAACAGAATAAGGAGTCTGAGTTATCTGCGGTGTGGTTTATCCCTCCCCCCCCCCATTTCATTTACCTATAGCTACATCTGCAAAATAAATTTAAATAAAATAGGGTGGATGGGAAGGGAACGGGTAATCCCCCCCCCCCTCGCCATCGTCCACTCAACGATAAGACGCAAAATATTTCCACCGATTCAGTAACCAAATAAATCTAATACACTAAAACACTATAGTTACGAAAACCAGTTCTCTCTCTTTTGAAATTTCTGAATTGGTGGGAAAAAACGTGGGCTACATTACCCAGATCATTGGACCAGTGTTGGATGTGGCTTCCTCCCCGGGGAAGATGCCCAATATCTACAACTCACTAGTAGTTAAGGGACAAAATCCAGCAGGTCAGCAGATTGATGTTACTTGTGAAGTCCAACAATTATTAGGTAACAATGAGGTAAGAGCCGTAGCTATGAGTGCCACAGACGGTTTGATGAGAGGTATGGGCGCTGTCGATACGGGAGCCCCCCTTAGCGTTCCCGTTGGTGAAACTACTCTTGGCCGAATATTCAACGTCCTCGGTGAACCCGTAGATAATTTGGGTCCCGTGCGAAGTAGTGCCACATTTCCGATTCATAGGCCCGCCCCAGCATTTACCCAGTTGGACACCAAATTATCAATTTTTGAAACGGGTATAAAGGTTGTAGATCTCTTGGCTCCATACCGGAGAGGCGGAAAAATTGGTTTACTTGGTGGGGCTGGAGTTGGAAAGACGGTTCTTATTACGGAATCAATCAATAATATTGCGAAGGCTCATGGAGGTGTATCCGTATCTGGCGGAGTAGGAGAACGTACACGTGAAGGTAATGACCTTTACATGGAAATGAAAGAATCAAAAGTTATTAATGAACAAAATATTTCGGAATCAAAAGTAGCTTTGGTTTATGGTCAGATGAATGAACCCCCGGGAGCTCGTATGAGAGTTGGATCAACCGCTCCAACAATGGCAGAATATTTTCGAGATGTCAACAAACAAGATGTACTCTTATTTATCGACAATATTTTTCGCTTTGTACAGGCAGGATCGGAGGTCTCGGCGTTATCGGGTAGGATGCCTTCCGCTGTGGGTTATCAGCCGACCCTTGGTACAGAAATGGGGTCGTTACAAGAGAGAATTACCTCCACCAAGGAGGGATCGATAACTTCCATTCAAGCGGTTTACGTACCTGCGGATGATTTAACTGACCCGGCTCCCGCCACGACATTTGCACACTTAGACGCCACTACTGTACTTTCCAGGGGATTGGCGGCGAAGGGTATTTACCCAGCCGTAGACCCGCTGGATTCAACCTCGACTATGTTGCAGCCTTGGATTGTGGGTGAGGAGCACTACGACACGGCACAGGGGGTTAAGCAGACTTTGCAACGTTACAAGGAACTTCAGGATATTATAGCTATTCTCGGACTAGACGAGTTATCCGAAGAAGATCGCCTAACGGTAGCTAGGGCTCGAAAAATAGAACGTTTCCTATCACAACCCTTTTTTGTGGCAGAAGTTTTCACCGGATCTCCGGGTAAATACGTCAGTTTATCGGAAACCATTAAGGGATTTCAAATGATTCTTTCTGGGGAGTTGGATAATCTTCCCGAACAAGCTTTTTATTTGGTTGGCAATATTGACGAAGCTACCGCAAAAGCTGCGGCTTTACAAGTGGAGGGTCAATAAAAGAGATGGCTTTGAACCTCCGCGTGATGGCGCCTAATCGAATAGTCTGGAATTCCGAGGTTTGGGAAATTGTTTCATCCACCAATAGTGGTCAGATTGGTATATTACCCAATCATGCTCCACTTCTAACAGCTTTGGATATGGGGGTTTCAAAGATACGTCATGATGGGCAGTGGTCTGCAATGGCACCGATGGGTGGCTTTGCCATGATAGATAATAATCAGGTGACAATATTAGCGAACGAAGCGGAAAGAGCTACCGAAATTGATCCCGACGAAGCTCGGGAAACGTTTCAGATGGCTCAGGCTGACTCAACCAAAGCAGAAGGCAAGAAAAGTGTAATAGAAGCCAACTTGGCCTTTAAAAGAGCGAAGGCCAGGCTAGAAGCTTCAAATGTTGCTTAAAACTCTCTTTCTCCGTCCGAAAGCACTAGGTGATTTGATAGTCCGATAATAATCCTAATTACTGGTACACGCAAAGAAAGACCTTTGATGTGTTTCACATACAGTAAAACTTATTAGATACCATCAATTTAGTTATCATGGTATCTAGTAAGTGTTACCTACTATTGGATTCGAACCAATGACTCTCGCCGTATGAAAGCGATACTCTAACCGCTGAGTCAAGTAGGCTGCTAGTAATTTAGTCTATCCTACGATACTTCGTATCCAAGTGTATGACTGATACATAACAGATATGTATGCATCTTTATTGTACCCTAAGAAGTGGTTATATACAATCACTGAATGTTTTACCACTTGATAAATATTTGATTCCATATATATGTATGTATCTGTCTAGATGTAGATAATTCCTTCATCTTTCAAACCGGTTTGTTGACTTGACATAAATCAATTGATACTGATGAACTTCTTTCATATATGATCAAATGTATCAAGGGCTATAGCTCAGCGATAGAGCGCCTCGTTTACACGTGCGCCGATATCTCATTTTGAGAAGATTTGTAGAAAACCAACGACTCGCGCAAAACCCCGCATGATAATTTTTTGTCCAATTTACAGTAAAGGGTACAAAAGAACAGTAGCATGACATATAGGTTGACCAGAAAAAGTCAACCCCTAGAGGTTGATATGGTAGATAATTGGTTCATCCAATGTCACAACTGGTGGTAATGATGTGAGGACCCTGGGGCGGATCTCTCCTTCGTTTCACGAATTTTCGGATATAGAGGGTGTCGCATACTCCTTCTAATTGACGGAGAATGTTTGACATTGCGGGGTGGACCCGTATCCCCCAAAGGCGAACCTGTGTCGATGCAATGTCAATAACTTTCTTAACGTACTTCAGAATTGCCTGATTTGGCTAATCCTTTCCTCGTGGATTTTTAGAGGAAGAAGAATTCTCGTAAAGAAGAACTTGGGCATGTGGAACCCCTCGTTTTTCTGAGTAAAAACGAGGTTGGTGCATCACCAATTGTTTGGTTTTCCCAATTTAATTGGGAAACAGCTGGTTAGAGAGCCTTATGTCGTAAAGGTAGCATGTTGGATTCGTCAAGCAGTTCGAGAAGATCTCTTTCTTCTCTACATTCCAATCTGCATGACCGGGAGTGTCTACGGTTCGAATCCGTATAGTCCTAACTTGAAATTAAATAAGAAAAGTTTGTAAAAAATTTGTTGAAATTTGAGAATCACTCAATTTTTCCGCTAGAAATGCGACATTGCCACTTCCAAATATGGAAGGCTAACCCCCCCCCTTTCCACTTCTTTTTATTAATGAAAATGAGGTAACTGCCAGTGTAGCCAAACTAAGAGTTTGACTCACTTCCCCGAATAGGTTATACGTGTTAAACCTTTTACAATATAGCGAGGCAATGGCTGCTTGCCAATCCGCTTACCCTAGGTCGACACTATTTTATCCAGTTCCAAATTTATCAACTAAAAAAAAATTGAGACGAAAGAAATATGAAGATGTTTTCGCTCCACCAATATGACCCCTTCTGGATTTTTCTGCTGGTATCTATATCTATCCCCTATTTAGCTTCTTCGCTTTCTGGATTTATTGCTTCCGCTCGGAAAGGGCCAGAAAAGTTAACAAGTTACGAGTCGGGAATTGAACCCAGAGGAAATACTTGGATTCGATTTCAAATACGTTATTACATGTTTGCTTTGGTTTTTGCGATCTTCGACGTCGAAACCGTATTTTTCTATCCCTGGGCTATATCTTTCAGGGAATTGGGACTATTTGCTTTCATCGAAGTGATCATATTCATTTTTATACTAGTAGTTGGTTTGGTTCACGCATGGCGAAAAGGAGCATCGGAATGGTGTCAACTTCCGAATATTCGGGTGAGGGTGAAGAAGGGAAATTTGAACCCCGCGGTGTAGATGTAGATATCCCCGTTAATTCGGTGGAGCCCCCGCTCTCCTCCGAATGGGGTGTGTCAAATTCGATTTTTCCAGCTAATATAAATGATTTTTCTAATTGGTCCAGACTTTCTAGCTTGTGGCCGCTTCTATATGGCACCAGCTGCTGCTTTATCGAATTTGCCTCCCTAATTGGTTCACGGTTTGATTTCGACCGGTACGGTCTATTACCCAGATCCAGCCCTAGGCAAGCAGACCTAGTTGTCACCGCTGGCACCGTAACCATGAAAATGGCCCCGTCCCTAGTAAGACTCTACGAACAAATGCCTGATCCGAAGTATGTAATTGCTATGGGAGCTTGTACCATTACGGGGGGCATGTTTAGCACAGATTCTTACAGTACCGTTCGCGGGGTAGACAAATTAATTCCTGTCGATATTTATTTGCCGGGTTGTCCACCCAAACCTGAAGCTATTATTGATGCCGTAACAAAACTCCGTAAGAAAATTGCTAGAGGAACTTCCACAGATCGGGCTTATTCTTGTTCCACCCGAACGAAATACCTCAGTTTGAATCATCGATTTCGCTTCGTACCTAGCATCCATATAAGTAGATACAACCAAGAATTAAGTAATTTTGATACAAAATTGCTACTAAACAGTTTTTCAGAAAATTTTCAGAAAATTAGAAATGAATCTGAAAAATAAATAGTGGAAGTAGAGAAATAATTAAATTTTCTTCCACAAATGAATAAGATGAGAAAGAGGTGTCAACTAATATGAACACTATTAATGAAGATAAGTTCAATATCGAGACGCGGGGTCGATTATCCGCTTGGTCAACTAGACATAAGTTTTCCCATCGACCTTTGGGTTATGATTATAGGGGTGTCGAGACCTTGCAAATCAAGTCGGAGGAGTGGTTGTCTGTAGCTGTCGCCCTATATGCTTACGGTTTTAATTACTTGCGTTCTCAGTGTGCTTACGACTCGACACCGGGAGGATTTCCAGTCAGTGTATATCACCTGACACAGATACGAGATCAGCCAGATCAACCCGAGGAAGTGCGTATAAAAATTTTTGTTCCGAGGGAAAACCCTATAGTACCTTCAGTTTACTGGGTTTGGAAAAGCTCCGATTTTCAAGAACGTGAATCTTATGATATGTTGGGAATAATACATCAGGGTCATCCGCACCTTAGGCGTATATTAATGCCTGATAGCTGGATAGGGTGGCCCCTCCGTAAAGATTATGTCGTACCCAACTTCTATGAATTACAGGATGCCTATTAATTCGCATGAAAATGAAGAATAAATTTGCCCTACCTGGCTATTTATCTCACAACCCGTCCCGTTTTTCGAAGCTGCTTACGGCTAGAAAGCGGAGCTCCCAGACGCAGGTGGACGACTAGTTAAGTTATTGAGCCCAGCTTTCAAGATACTTTTTGGCTAGCTTCTTCGCGGTTGGTTAATTTTACGCGAAGCTGTAACTAGTTTGGTCTATCCCTATAAACCATTTATATGCCAAGAACCAGAATTGAACTGGTGACACGGGGATTTTCAGTCCCCTGCTCTACCAACTGAGCTACCTCGGCCAACTTATTTATGGATATAAGTTAACTAGAAATCAATTAAGTATATTTCTCAACTTTAGTCTTTTTTTACCTAGTTAAACCGCTGATCTCACTTTTATCCATATGTTTGATACAATATTGCTTATAAGAAATACAGTAAAGTATAGAAGGGGGGGTCTAGATCGAGCCATTCATGCATATTAGACGTATGAATGGCTCACTTGCAAACTGTTTTCAAAGGACCAGACAAATAAAATTGAGGTGTTTCAAAATTAAGGTGTCTTACATATCTTGCTTCCGACCAAATTATGCGGATTCGCACAGCCTGAAATAGGTTAACCGATGTGATATAGCCTCCTTGGGGATAGAGGGAGTCGAACCCTCACGGTCCTGTGAAACCAACGGATTTTCGTTCTACTGCGACTTGCGTCGCTACTTATTCTTCACCTCCATTAATATATTAGAGGATTAAGTCCGCGGAACAGGACTCTACCTCCATTCACGAGAGTATTGTTTTTTGTTATCGACTCGCCTAATTAAAATTAGGCGTCTTCATCGAAAGAAAGTGATATTCTGCAACAGATGAGGTGGAAATATGTAGATTGGCAGTAGTAGAGAGAGTCTATCTATGCTTCACCACGTAGTATAAGAAATTTAAGCAGTAGGAGAAATTATCTGATTTTGTGACTGAATGCTAGCCTCAAACCGAAGGGTATGGGTCCAAGTTCAAACGAGGAAAAGCAAAAATTTCTCTTTTTACTAAGTTTCAATCTTATACGTCATACCTCATGCAGTTAAACAATCAAACAAAGCAGTTCGATATTCAGTTCCTTCGGGAACTATTAATTAACAAATTTGACTATCATATTGCTCGTTGGAATGGCCCCCATCGAGTCTCTGTACCTATCTCACTTTATCGACCAAAATTTAATTTATTTGGGTGATACAAGATTTGGCTCAGGATTGCCTGATAAATGGTCCCAGGTTTCCCTGAATCTGGGGGCTGTCACTTGATATGTCTCCATACTCAGGCTCAATCTACTTGAGTCCGCTGCGTCTACCATTCCGCCATATCCCCACCCTTTAGGCCCCGATGAACTGACAAAAATAAATGGGTAATCGCGTAGATGTAGCTGCGTAAAAATTTTTGGCGTGCTTACAACCAATAATTTGCCTAGTCTAGATTGACGACATTTTATCCACATATTTTTCTTGTATCTAGCTTTTCAAGAAGCAACTTTTTGCTACTATACTTCCTCTTACTACTAAAATTACCGAGTTTAAATAGAATTATCAAGTGTAATAAAGCGTGTAATTCGACTTGTCAGTCGCAAGTTAATTGCTTCTAAAAAGATGATTTCACGTCATGAAAGTATATTTATACTAATATAAGTATATGTGAATGTACTATTTAAAGCAATACATTCGTCGATCAGTTTGATTTTTTTGCTAAAATTTTTATGTAAATGGATATGCTATAACGTCTTCATTTGGCACTATGAATTGCTGCCAATCTTCGCCTACCCCGACTCTACCTCTTCTTTAATTGCTGATAACAAATTGAATACTTGTTAGTTCCTATTTATATGTTATGATTGTCACAGATATCAATTTCGACTGATTTCTAGTTTACTTGCCGACATAGCGGACAATAAGGAGTAGTAGGTAGTATCCCCGTGCTGATCCCATAAGTTTTTTCTCCAACTATAATATGTTTACAGAGAAGGAGTTTTCACGTCTCGATACCGAGGACCTCGTTTGAAATTGATACGTCGTCTAAAGAATTTACCGGGGTTTACGGGTAGGAGTGAGACACCCAACATGAAAGAATTTCGAGTTGCTACTGATCAATCAGCTTCGAGGAAAATTTCTCAATTTTGCGTGCGTCTGGAGGCCAAACAAAGATTACGTTTCAATTATGGATTGACGGAACGCTAATTACTAAAATACGTACGTATTGCCAGAAAAGCTAGGGGTTCAACGGGACAAGTACCACTGCAATTACTTGAGATGCGTCTAGATAATGTTATTTTTCACTTAGGTATGGCTTCCACAATTCCCGCCGCTAGACAGTTAGTTAGTCACAGACATATTTTAGTTAACAGTCGCATTGTAGATATACCAAGTTATCGCCGTAAGCCGAGAGATATTATCACTACTCGAAATCGACCAACTTCCCATAATGCACTTAAGGGTAAGTTTCCCGGAGGAGACAACGTGCCGGATCACTTGGCCGTTTCCCTATCGGAAGGCGACAGGCTAACAGGATTGGTGAATCGTATTGCCAATCGAGAATCCGTGAATTTGGATATAAATGAATTGTTAGTTGTTGAGTATTACTCTCGCAAAGCTTAGTGATCATTTACTAAATCATCAATTTAATAAGATAAATTAGAGGTCTATACAATAGAAACCTAAGCGACGGACTTGGGATACTGATATTTAATAAGCAGGTTACTTAAGAAATGATGAAAGTTTATCGGTCTAGCTTGTTTCTTTTTCGAAGCAGAAGTTAGGTCATAGTTTTTTAATTTATATAAAAATATTCCATTTCCGATCAAATTAATTTGGTACATGATGAAGTATCTAAATTAACCGCCTACGTAATTTCAGATAAATTTCTAATCAACAGAGGGATTACTAATTTTTGATGCTTCTATTGAGATAATCCCTCGGCTTCTTCGGAGTAGTTGCACGACTTGATTTGAAACCGCGACTCCAGCCGCCCGCCTTTTTCGAATCGGAAATTTAACTAGATTTCGACGTAAGAAGAGAGAGATAACCTAGGGTAGGTAAAAATATAAAAAGGAAAGGGAGGGATTTGAACCCTCGGTAGCTGGAAATCTACTTAGCATTTCCGGTGCTACGCCTTAAACCGCTCGGCCACCCTTCCTAAGGTTCATCAATTAAACTATTGAACATATTTTAGGAATTTAAGCAGCAAAGTGGCAAATGATTCGTTGGTAAGAGTTGAAAAAACGCTTCATTGACATACAAATTGAACAAGATAAAAACATTCAACGCGACTTGTCACTTCTTCTTTTCTATAGTCTCGTCTGACGTGTCGCCTAAGTATACTTTTTCTCCGCAATTTCAATTGATGTACTAGTAACAAGTGCAGTGCAAAAAAAAACAAGGAGTCAAAATTGACTATGCCTAGATCTCAGAGAAATGATAATTTTATTGACAAAACTTCCACAATTCTAGCGGATATTTTGTTGCAAACCCTACCTACAACTAAGAGAGAAAGGGAAGCTTCTACATATTACAGGGATGGTGCGATTCGATGAGGCAAGCAATCTTATTCAATAAAAATTGAAAAGGAAAAGTTATAGCTTCGACGAGCCCACATTTTGGAGAGGTGTGTTTCGACTGCCGAACGAACCCTTCGGTCGCGTATCCACGATTGATGCAGCCTCGAAAGCTACAGTTCCTAACTTCCCCTGGGATTTGATATCAAGTAAGCAAGAGGTTAGATCCATAATTTGATGTGTAATACATGGTTATTTCATGAGTAAGCATGAGGAGGGAGCGGACACTACACGTAGGAATCGGCAATACAAAATCTTCGAAATTGTCTGGTTTCGGAAGATATCGCCTATTTCTGATAACTCCGAAGTTGCGGTAACGACCAGTAGCGATTGGGGTGGCAAACGTCCATCCCGTTTGCAGCTCGGATACCCCTAGAATCATCGGGGATTGCTGAAGTGAATGACCCCCCGAAAAACGAAACGTTGGGAACGAATAAATAGCCGAGGGATCTATTGTTACTGTTGCTACCGCAGCAAAATGACGCAACCGCCTCAAGAAAATCCTTTGCGAGAAGGATGGTTAGGCACCAGTCTCGTGAAGCACTAACCCCCGTTTAAGTTCAAATTAATAGTGGAAATAATTAGGTAATTTCAAGTGATACTTTTTCTTGCAAATCTAGCGGGAGGAGCCGTATGAGTTGGGAACCTCACGTACGGTTCCGAAACGGGGCTTTTTCATATAAGCAACCGTAACGGATGTCGGCCCAATCTGAAGGAGAATATGCAGAAGCTTTATGAAGCTATTACAAAGCCATGCGTCTAGAGGTTGACTCTTACGACCGAAGTTACATACTTTATAATATAGGCCTCACTCATACAAGTAATGGAAAACATGCAGTAGCTTTGGAATACTACTTTCAAGCACTGGAGCGAAATTCTTTCCCGCCACAAGCTTTTAACAATATGGCTGTGATCTGTCACTACGTGCGACTACCTGTGCTTCAGGATTCTGCGGTTTATACATACCCAACCGACGGAGAAGGTTTCCCCCAAGCATACTTCCAAACGGGAGCTGCCTAGAGCTGCGGGATTCGACCTCTTTCAAAATAATCCGGGTTTGAAATAGGAAGGTAACCTAACTGTCTCATGGATAACTGATTGAATCGAAGAATAAAGCATCGCAAAGATTCGTCATTGAAAATCTGGGTCGATACAATGAAATTGGTCCATCAAAGAAGTTACACAATTTGTCTCTGTAGTAGAGACGATTGAGAAGATAAATAAATAACGGACCACGGTGTAGTATAAAATCCCAAAAGAAAAATTCTTATATTATAATAAAAGAAATCCACTTTGAGGTGAGGTAGTTAGTGCCGAGGGAGGTTTTTAATCCCCCTCTTGTTTTTTTAATTGGGAGTACGGAGAAAATTTTATCCAAGACGGGTGAAATTAGAAACCTGACTATTCTTAATTATTCCGAAGTTCGGACGCGATCCCTATTTTTTGGTTGGGGAACGAGAAGCCGGCGACGGAGTTATCCGAGCCGTATGAGGCGGGAAACCCCCCAGTTCGGTTCTAAAGGAGGGGGTTGGGAAATAACCACCCATTCTGATCGAGGAGAACAGGCCATTAACCAAGGAAATTTAGAAATTTCGGAAGCTTGGTTTGATCAAGCTGCCGAGTATTGGAAACAGGCGGTGGCACCTTCCCCCGGTAATTACACTGAGGCACAGAATCGGTTAAAAATTACGGGACGCTCTTCTTTGTTTAATTAATTAGTGAAAAAGGGGGGGGGGGGGTAACGCAGCGCGAAACAAAAAGGTTAACAAATAGAGTTGATAGATGGAAATTTCTGCTTGGCATAAATCTTGTCGCCCCCCCCCCTATTGAATGAGGGATCAATCCTACCAAGTCCATTAGGCACTATTTGATCGTGTAATAATGCCATCAAAAGCCTACCCTGCATAACTTCTTTATAGTAGCTGCTCGAGTTTCAAACTCAACGGAAAAGAGAGTAGATTACTACATGCTGGTAGTAGATTACTACATGCTGATAGAAACTCTAGTTCTTGGAAGTTTCCTATCTTTCGTTGGTAGGTTGTTGCTATCCCTTGCCCAAAAAGAGGAGAGTCCCGATGACTATTCGTTCGCCAGAACCAGAAGTCAAGATTATGGTGGAGAAGGATCCCGTAAAAACCTCTTTTGAGAGATGGGCCCAACCCGGACATTTTTCAAGAAATTTGGCAAAGGGTCCCAGTACCACCACATGGATTTGGAACCTACATGCTGATGCCCACGATTTTGACAGCCACACCAATGATTTGGAGGATATATCCCGCAAAATATTTGGTGCTCATTTCGGTCAGCTAGCCATTATTCTCATTTGGTTGAGCGGCATGTACTTTCACGGGGCCCGTTTCTCCAATTATGAAGCGTGGCTTAATGATCCTACTCGTGTGAAACCTAGTGCCCAGGTTGTTTGGCCAATAGTGGGTCAAGAGATACTCAACGGAGATGTAGGTGGAGGATTTCAGGGTGTACAGATAACATCTGGATTTTTTCAACTTTGGCGAGCTTCCGGAATAACTAATGAGTTACAGCTCTATTGCACAGCTGTGGGTGCTTTAATTTTTGCCGGATTAATGTTTCTTGCCGGTTGGTTTCACTATCACAAAGCTGCCCCAAAACTAGCTTGGTTCCAAAATGTTGAATCAATGCTAAATCACCACTTGGCTGGTCTATTGGGGTTAGGATCTCTAGGGTGGGCGGGACATCAGATACACGTTTCACTGCCAATTAATCAACTACTAGATGCAGGAGTTGACCCCAAAGAAATACCCCTTCCTCACGAATTCATTCTTAGTCGTGATCTTATAGCCCAGGCATATCCGAGTTTTGCAAAGGGGCTGATCCCACTTTTTACCCTTGACTGGTCAAAATACTCAGATTTCCTGACTTTCCGTGGAGGGTTGAACCCAGTAACGGGAGGTTTGTGGTTGACTGATACCGTGCATCACCACGTAGCCATTGCTGTTCTTTTTTTGGTAGCTGGTCACATGTACAGAACCAACTGGGGTATCGGGCATAGCACAAAAGAAATCTTGGAAGCTCATAAAGGCCCCTTCACGGGTGAAGGTCACAAAGGTCTCTACGAAATTCTCACGAGTTCATGGCATGCTCAACTAGCAATCAATCTTGCCATGCTAGGTTCTTTGACAATTATTGTATCCCACCACATGTATGCGATGCCCCCGTATCCTTACTTGGCGACTGATTATGCCACACAACTCTCCTTGTTTACACATCATATGTGGATAGGAGGTTTCTTAGTAGTTGGTGCAGCTGCACACGCGGCTATTTTTATGGTAAGAGATTACGATCCAACTACTCAGTACAACAATCTGTTAGACCGCGTCATTCGGCACCGCGATGCTATAATTTCACATCTAAATTGGGTCTGCATCTTCTTAGGTTTCCATAGCTTCGGTTTGTACATCCATAATGATACAATGAGTGCCTTGGGACGTCCCCAAGATATGTTTTCGGATACCGCCATTCAATTACAACCGATATTTGCTCAGTGGGTGCAGAATATTCACGCCTTGGCTCCCGCATCAACTGCACCTAATGCAGCATCGGGTACTAGCTTAAGCTGGGGTGGTGGCGACTTAGTCGCCGTAGCTGGCAAGGTTGCTATGGCCCCAATTCCATTAGGTACCGCAGATTTTTTGGTACACCACATCCACGCATTCACGATTCATGTTACTGTATTAATATTATTGAAAGGTGTCTTATTTGCACGTAGCTCCCGACTAATACCCGACAAAGCAAATCTTGGTTTTCGTTTTCCCTGTGACGGTCCCGGCAGAGGAGGCACCTGCCAAGTATCTGCCTGGGATCACGTTTTCCTAGGGTTATTCTGGATGTACAACTCAGTTTCAATAGTTATATTTCACTTTAGCTGGAAGATGCAATCCGATGTTTGGGGCAGTATAAGCGAACAGGGGGTGGTAAACCACATTACTGGGGGAAACTTCGCACAAAGTTCAACAACGATTAATGGATGGTTGCGAGATTTCCTGTGGGCACAGGCCTCCCAAGTCATTCAATCGTATGGTTCCTCGTTATCCGCGTATGGTCTTCTATTCCTGGGGGCTCACTTTGTTTGGGCTTTCAGTCTGATGTTTCTATTTAGTGGGCGTGGATACTGGCAAGAACTTATTGAATCCATCGTTTGGGCTCATAATAAGTTAAAAGTGGCCCCCGTTACCCAACCTAGGGCCCTGAGTATTATACAGGGACGTGCCGTGGGGGTAACTCACTACCTTCTGGGTGGAATCGCCACGACGTGGGCGTTCTTCCTGGCAAGAATCATTGCAGTGGGATAATGGCTAGGAGGATTTGAGAAACATCACGGCATCAAGATTTCCACAGTTCAGCCGGGGTCTATCCCAAGACCCGACTACTCGTCGTATCTGGTTTGGTATAGCCACTGCCCACGACTTCGAGAGTCATGACGACACTACCGAGGAACGGCTCTACCAAAAAATATTTGCATCTCACTCTGGTCAATTAGCTATCATCTTTCTCTGGACCTCTGGGAATTTGTTCCACGTGGCTTGGCAGGGCAATTTTGAAGCGTGGGTGCGGGACCCATTACATGTGCGACCAATTGCTCACGCTATTTGGGATCCTCATTTTGGTCAACCAGCTGTCGAAGCCTACACTCGAGGAGGGGCTACGGGTCCGGTCAATATTGCTTACTCCGGTGTTTATCAGTGGTGGTACACTATTGGTCTACGCAATAACCAAGATCTCTATGCCGGAGCTATCTTTCTACTAGCTATCTCTGCTTCGTTCTTATTAGCTGCCTGGTTACATCTGCAGCCTAGATGGAAACCAAGCATTTCTTGGTTTAAAAATGCAGAATCTCGGCTCAATCACCACCTATCAGGACTTTTCGGGGTGAGTTCTTTGGCTTGGTCAGGACATCTAGTCCATGTAGCTATTCCCGAAGCGAGGGGCGGACATGTCAGGTGGGCTAATTTATTGACTGCCACCCCACATCCCCAAGGATTGGGACCGTTCTTTTCGGGTCAGTGGAGTGTTTATGCGCAAAATCCCGACTCGAGTAGCCATTTGTTTGATAGCACTCAAGGGGCGGGAACAGCTATTCCAACCTTTCTGGGCGGATTTCACCCACAGACTCAAAGTTTGTGGCTAACTGATATTGCTCATCACCACCTAGCCATTGCCGTTGTGTTTATAATTGCCGGCCACACGTACAGGACTAACTCTGGTATTGGGCACAGCATGAAAGAGATTCTGGAAGCCCATATCCCCCCGGGAGGTAAATTGGGCCGTGGACATAAAGGACTTTACGATGCGGTCAATAATTCTCTCCATTTTCAACTGGGGCTTGCTTTAGCTGCTTTAGGGGTCGTCACCTCGTTGGTTGCGCAACACATGTATTCCCTACCCGCCTATGCTTTTATAGCGCAGGATTATACGACTCAAGCCGCGCTATACACTCACCATCAATATATCGCCGGGTTTATCATGGCAGGAGCTTTTGCACACGGAGCTATATTCTTTATTAGGGATTATGATCCAGAACAAAATGAAAATAATGTTTTAGCAAGAATGTTAGAACATAAAGAAGCAATAATAGCTCACTTAAGTTGGGCTAGTTTATTCCTAGGGTTCCACACGCTAGGGCTCTATGTTCATAACGACGTGATGTTAGCCTTCGGGACTCCAGAAAAACAGATTCTCATTGAACCTGTATTTGCTCAATGGATTCAATCTGCTCATGGCAAAACTTTGTATGATTTCGATGTGCTCCTATCGTCGGCAGCTAGTCCAGCAAGTAATGCTGGTCAGGGCTTGTGGTTACCCGGTTGGTTAGATGCCGTTAATAGCAGCAGCAATTCGCTATTCTTAACGATTGGACCTGGGGATTTCCTGGTTCACCATGCCATCGCTTTGGGCTTACATACGACTACATCGATTTTAGTGAAAGGTGCATTAGACGCCCGCGGTTCTAAGTTGATGCCAGATAAAAAAGAATTTGGCTACAGCTTTCCTTGCGACGGCCCCGGCCGAGGCGGCACCTGCGATATCTCAGCTTGGGATGCCTTTTATTTAGCCGTCTTCTGGATGCTAAACACCATCGGATGGGTCACCTTTTACTGGCACTGGAAACATATCACCCTGTGGCAGGGTAATGCTGCTCAATTTAACGAATCTTCTACGTATTTAATGGGGTGGTTAAGAGATTACTCGTGGTTGAACTCATCGCAACTTATTAATGGTTATAACCCCTTCGGTATGAACAGTTTATCCGTATGGGCGTGGATGTTCCTGTTTGGACATCTCGTGTGGGCTATTGGATTTATGTTTCCAATTTCTTGGCGCGGTTACTGGCAAGAACTCATCGAAACTCTAGCTTGGGCCCACGAACGAACACCCCTAGCAAACGTAATACGCTGGAGAGATAAGCCGGTTGCCCTATCCATCGTTCAAGCAAGGCTGGTGGGACTAGCACACTTCTCTGTGGGTTACATATTTACCTACGCAGCTTTTCTAATAGCATCTACATCAGGCAAATTTGGCTAATTTTTATTTTGTTGAATACCAAATTGTCTACTTCTGCGTCAATTTCACCTTCCCATTATTTTCCACACCCGAGCTGATTTCGAGACTAGCTATCCCTTTCCGAATAGTTAGAAGTAGATGGTTACTCCTCTTTTTCTAGTTATTGATTAATAAATTTTTGGTTACGAGTTCAATCTGTTTTGGAGTAATAATCCAAGTCTGCTTACCGATTCATAAATTATGGCAAAGAAAAGTCTCATTGAGAAAGAAAAAAAAAAAAAAGATTGGTGGAGAGATATGACGCCACCCGCCAATCTTTGAAAAGGCAAATTAAAAGTAGTTTGTCAATTCAGGGTAAGCTAACTATTTCCAAGAGATTGCAATCTCTACCGCGCAATAGTGCGCCTGTTCGTCTCCGTAACCGGTGTTCCCTAACCGGACGACCCAGATCAAATTACCGAGACTTTGGCTTCTCCAGACACGTACTTCGCGAAATGGCACACACTTGTGTTCTTCCTGGAGTATCGAAGTCGAGTTGGTAGAAAAAGTTTTTCCACATTTGTTTCATAAATGATGTTTAGTTTTACGAGTTAGATAGTTCTTTCCACATATATTCAATGTAATTATTTGAGAGACGTATAATAATTACATTGAAGGCATCAACTAAGCGGGGTAGAGCAGCTTGGTAGCTCGCAAGGCTCATAACCTTGAGGTCGCAGGTTCAAATCCTGTCCCCGCAAAGTAAATAATTAACTGTTTATCTACCTTGGTAGAGTAGTATGATGTCTGGTTTTCGCCGTGAGCTCAAACTAATTGATCTTTCATTTTCAACAACGGATCAGATGTGTATTTTTATTTATTTCCAGAGCCAAGATGGGGAAACTTCAAGTCTTTCTATCAATTATTAATTAATTTGGGATTACTTAATATCACGCGATGGTATAAAAATTACCTAATTATTACCTTATTATTACCTTTTCTTATTTTTACTTTTCTGAACTTTTTTGTTCAATGATACATGAACCTATTTATTTGCCTATGACAACCTAGAGTTATCGGTTTACGCCTAAAGTGCAAATGTGTATATAAATGTGTAATTCAGGAACATAGCTACTTCTTTCTCTAGATCAGAACTGGTCTTCCCTGTTTCAAGAAGTTGCAATATTGCATATTGCAGGAGAGGAAGCAGAAACAGAAGCGGTGCAAAAACTAGTAGTGTGCCCAATAAAACTTGACGCAAAATTATTTTCTTTCTGGTCTGAAGCCCCTTTAACTCAGCGGTAGAGTGACGCCATGGTAAGGCGTAAGTCGTCGGTTCAAATCCGACAAGGGGCTAACCGAAAAGCCATAAAAAATCCAAAGATCGAGCTACCTCAGCTTCGCAAAGACGCCCGGATCCGCATAGTCTCAACACGGGGAAGATTTGTATTTCCCACTATTTTTAATGAGATAAAATTACAATTTTCTAAAAACATAATTTGGTGCGAAGTTGAAACTAATCGCCTCAACTTAAATTTTTTACTAAAATTGTTTCATCTTCTGTTGCAATTTCCGTATTAAATCTTTTTGTTACATCGGATGAAATGCTGCCCTCTATAATATAATACGGTAAAAAATCCAAGTGGATATAATGTATAATGCTGGAACCTTTTTTGTTACTCTTACCTTGGAAGTTGAATATTAATTCCCAATATTGATGTATATATATCTATATATATTTTAATTTAGTTGATGAAAGAATAAGGAAAATTACACGCCAAACTTTCTTCTGCTTATGTAGATAATTTTCTGCACCTAGCGAGAGTTATTCGAGTCTGTAGCACCCTTACTTATAATATCCTACTACGAGATACTTAAAAATTATTTTGCAGGTGGAGTTTGAAACAAGAAGTGAGTAACTTCATTCAACGTTGAGTTTTCCGGCATATACTTTGCTTTGCTCGGAGTTAAACTTCGACATGCGGCTATCCATTTTTACTATGTGAGGCCGAAGAAAAAGGCTTCCAATTTTTAGCGGAGATTGGTAAAATAGGTACCAAAATAATTTCAAAAGGGGGATGGATACTATCCACATATATACATATATTAAAGATATATGTAGGTAAGTTCTTCACACCGCTCTAGTATTTCTTCTGCTAAAGATTCGTGGAAACGACTTTGCCTTCCATGAAACGACTTCGTCTTCCGTTAGGATTCCCAAAGTACCTCCAATGCAGCTGAGCAGCCCACAAAATCTCGGAAGAAAAGAAAGGTATACCCACTGCTCGAACAACTACGTCACAAACGGGATTAAATCGGGATCAAGTAAATAGCAAGGAAGAGATGTCCGAGATTGAAAATTATGTGAAAAATAATCAATGATAAAAAATCAATGGAGCAAAACAAGCGGATAAACAAAAAGAACAGAAAAAGGAAAAGAAAGAATAAAACTAGAGCTAGAAGCAAGGCAAAGAAATGATAGAGGTAGCGGGAAATTTCAACCCCGTGACTGAGGTTGAAGCATCTACCAGTCTCATCTTTTTTACAACAATTGCTGGTAACTGGTAATATACTGCCTCGATAAATGACTTGTTAGATGGACCGATGTTGTAACGACTCAGCCTTATCTCACCGTGAAGGTACGGAACTATACCGGGTCGTGGATTAAGAGAAGAAAAAATAGGGGAACCCAGAAATGGTTCGAGGATCTGAGTGAGGAAATGACTATGACAATTGCCATTGGAAAATCTTCCAAAGAGCCGAAAGATTTATTTGATAGTATGGACGACTGGCTCAGGAGAGATCGTTTCGTCTTCGTGGGTTGGTCTGGCTTGCTACTGTTTCCTACCGCTTATTTTGCTTTGGGCGGTTGGTTCACGGGTACAACCTTTGTCACTTCATGGTATACCCACGGATTAGCTAGTTCTTACTTGGAAGGATGCAACTTTCTGACTGCCGCTGTCTCTACTCCTGCTAACAGTTTGGCTCACTCCTTGCTTCTTTTGTGGGGCCCTGAAGCGCAGGGAGATTTCACCCGTTGGTGCCAATTGGGGGGTTTATGGACGTTCGTCGCTCTCCACGGCTCTTTTGCTCTGATAGGTTTTATGTTACGCCAATTCGAACTTGCGAGGTCCGTGCAATTACGTCCCTACAACGCAATAGCTTTCTCCGCTCCAATTGCAGTTTTTGTCTCCGTATTTTTAGTTTACCCCTTGGGGCAATCCGGCTGGTTCTTCGCACCCAGTTTCGGAGTAGCCGCCATCTTCCGATTCATTTTATTTTTTCAAGGTTTTCATAATTGGACTCTGAATCCATTTCATATGATGGGGGTTGCGGGAGTCCTCGGCGCAGCCCTCTTATGCGCCATCCACGGCGCTACAGTTGAAAATACTCTATTTGAAGACGGTGATGGAGCAAACACATTCCGTGCGTTCAATCCAACTCAGTCTGAGGAGACTTATTCAATGGTAACTGCGAATCGTTTCTGGTCCCAAATATTCGGCGTTGCTTTCTCCAACAAACGTTGGTTACACTTCTTTATGTTATTTGTGCCAGTGACAGGTTTATGGATGAGTGCTATTGGAGTAGTTGGTCTCGCCCTGAATTTACGTGCGTACGACTTTGTCTCCCAAGAAATTCGCGCAGCAGAAGATCCCGAGTTTGAAACTTTTTATACAAAGAATATCTTACTAAACGAGGGTATCCGTGCCTGGATGGCAGCTCAGGATCAGCCCCATGAAAACCTTGTATTTCCCGAGGAGGTTTTACCCCGTGGAAACGCTCTTTAATGGAACCCTCTCGCTGGGTGGCCGCGATCAGGAAACCACAGGTTTCGCTTGGTGGGCTGGCAACGCCCGACTAATTAACCTGTCTGGTAAATTGCTTGGTGCTCATGTAGCTCACGCTGGCCTGATTGTATTTTGGGCCGGAGCTATGAATTTGTTCGAAGTGGCTCACTTCGTATCGGAGAAGCCAATGTATGAGCAGGGATTAATTTTACTTCCCCATCTGGCCACTTTGGGTTGGGGGGTGGGTCCTGGGGGGGAGGTATCTGACACCTTTCCTTACTTTGTTTCCGGAGTGCTCCATTTGATTTCTTCCGCAGTTTTGGGATTCGGGGGTATATACCACGCTCTGATCGGACCTGAAACTTTGGAGGAATCCTTTCCCTTTTTCGGTTATACTTGGAAAGATAAAAACAAGATGACCACAATTCTCGGTATTCATTTAATACTACTAAGTCTTGGAGCTTTTCTCCTAGTTTTCAAAGCACTCTATTTTGGAGGGTTGTACGATACATGGGCACCCGGAGGCGGGGATGTGAGAGAGGTCACAAATCTCACCCTAAGTCCTAGTATTATCTTTGGCTACCTACTGAAATCTCCTTTTGGAGGAGAAGGGTGGATCGCTAGCGTGGATAATCTGGAAGATATAATCGGGGGACATGTATGGCTAGGAGCCATTTGTCTCTTCGGTGGAATTTGGCACATATTGACGAAACCGTCTGCCTGGGCTCGTCGAGCTCTCGTATGGTCCGGGGAAGCTTACTTATCCTACAGTTTGGGAGCCCTTTCCATTTTTGGCTTCACTGCCTGCTGTTTCGTCTGGTTCAATAATACAGCATATCCCAGTGAATTTTATGGTCCCACCGGTCCGGAAGCTTCTCAGGCCCAAGCTTTTACTTTTCTTGTGAGGGACCAACGTCTCGGTGCCAACGTAGGTTCTGCCCAGGGACCTACTGGGTTAGGCAAATACCTGATGCGTTCCCCCACGGGAGAAATTATTTTTGGAGGCGAAACCATGCGTTTCTGGGATCTTCGTGCTCCTTGGTTGGAGCCCCTAAGGGGTCCCAACGGTTTAGACCTCGGTAAGCTGAAAAGGGATATCCAACCGTGGCAGGAGCGACGATCCGCGGAGTATATGACTCACGCCCCCCTGGGTTCCCTAAACTCTGTAGGTGGAGTAGCTACCGAGATCAACGCCGTGAACTACGTATCTCCCCGAAGTTGGTTAGCAACCTCCCACTTCGTTCTGGGATTCTTCTTTTTCGTGGGTCATTTATGGCATGCGGGTAGGGCTCGCGCAGCCGCAGCCGGGTTTGAAAAAGGAATTGACCGCGATACTGAACCCGTTCTTTCTATGACACCCTTAAATTAAAATTTAGGAGACATCTGTTGACATGATTATGAAAAAGCGGGAATTCCCGCTTCCCTCTTTTTGCTAGCAAACCGAGAATAAGTCTACACTTTCGGATTAGTGCCAGACTCATTACATCGGGTAATAAAATTCTACCCATCTATTTGACTAGATGGATAGAATTTTATTACCCGATGATGGATAAAGCCAAGGTATATTTAACGTAAGAATATTACAAAGAGAGAGTCGTAAGGTCGTAAGACTAGTACTGTCGCCCTTTCTGGGCAATATTTCCCAATAAATATAGTAGGAGAGAGAGGGATTCGAACCCTCGATGGTACTTTAGAACCACGCCAGTTTTCAAGACTGGAGCCTTAAACCGCTCGACCATCTCTCCCGGCTAATCTTATTTTTCACCCGATATTTGGAGGTATCAATCACGTCTTCTCGACACTTCTGAAAATGAATAGGTAGGTGTCCGACATCTACCTATCTACAAAATTTGATAGATATTTTTCTACCAAATTATTTTTATATTGCAGAAGATGCGGAGTAAAAATAATTCCGACCGTAGAGTCGTTACAGATAATCATCCCGAATGTCAGAATTCAATAATTATTATATTACTCAACAAGAAACTTGTGAAATTTGAGGCATATAGGAGGTATCCTCGCCCCGCCAGCAAAGTAAGTCATGGCGATAAGAGGGTTCCGCCGGATGAGGATTGGATGGTACAAATAATCTATCTCTTATGTGGAAAGAAATCATAATTATGACAATCGCGTTCCAATTGGCTCTATTTGGTTTGATTGCCATCTCATTCCTACTAGTTGTAGGTGTTCCCGTCGCGTTTGCATCCCCCGGCGGATGGTCCGACAACAAAAGTATTGTCTTCTCGGGGGCTTCGTTATGGATTGGACCAGTTTTTCCGGTAGGTATACCCAACTCTTTCATTTCTTGAAAATTTGTTGTTTTGGTTCCTCCCCTCGTAATTCGCCGTTACGGGTGGAGACACCAAATCGAGTGAATTTCCATCCCTAAAATAGGGGGCTACAGATATAACGGCGAAGTTAACTTCAACTTGTCAGCGAGTAAATAAATTGGGACCTCAATAAATTTATCTTCTTTTTTCACGTATAAACTAAATATGTACGCAACTTCTCAAACTAAGAAGAACTCATTACAGTGTTAAAATAAAGTAACAGATTATGCGGATATAGTTGAATGGTAAAATATCTCCTTGCCAAGGAGATGGCGCGGGTTCGATTCCCGCTATCCGCCCGTATTATAGAAAACAAGTAGGTTGTGTCATATATAGAAATAGGCATGAAAATTTTTAGTAAATTTCTTCCTTATTTCTAATTAAAATAGAAAAAGAAATAAGAGAGGCAAGTAGTAACAAAAAACGACTAAGGGGAGAAGAACTCTCATTTAAACATGAGATATTAAAAACCGATTGTAAGAGGAGGCCAATTTTTGCCATTTCAAAATTTTGAATTTTCAAAATTAGTTGTTTTAGTGGACTGAAATATTCAGATGAGGCAATTTTGTCGAAGTAGCTCTTTCGTTAGCAGATGTCTGTCGTAGTTGATATGCGGGTGGAGGCGGTCCAGTAGGGCCAGCCACTTGCTAATTTTTCCGATGGATAGTATACTTAATTACTAGTAGAAGCGCTAAGCGTGGACACCATACCTGTCAGATAAGCTATTTAACATCAAACTCCCTAAATTGGATCGGTGTTTTCCTATGCCTCCGGATCGACGTTGTTCACTAGCAGCTACCAAAGCAGCTACCAGAGGGCGATATAGTCAAGCGGTAAGACGTAGGACTGCAAATCCTCAATTCCCCAGTTCGAATCTGGGTGTCGCCTAGCAACAAGATCTTTCTGTATAAAAGAACGAAGAGTTGGATCTATCTAGTTTATCTGAATTTATTAATTTAGATAGTTTCACCGGGGATTGTTTATTGCGCCCAAATCGGATACAGGTTGAGGTGCTCTATAGCCTGTTATAGCCTATCACATTTCTTGTGTCTCGACGCGTCACGCATAAACAATCCCGATGCAGTATATCATTAATTGGTAACCGAAAAGACCGAAATCTCAAAGTCCTTGAAAAGGAAAACGTAAACCGGTACCATTGAAAAAGAAGAAGCATTTCCGCAGACAGAGTCTCTTTTGTTATTGGCGTATTCTATCGCGTCTGCTCTTTGCCGGCAACACGCTTCAAGCTCATTCGAGCTTTGTATTGTATTTGGACTTACAAATAATTAATAATTATTGGAAATCGATCGAGTAAATAGATAGGAATTGCAACTACGGACTTAGTTACTATAGCTTGGGCTGCCCCGACGGTGACTTTTACATTTTCTCTTTCACTTGTAGTTCGGGGAAGAAGTGGGTTGTAACGGGTTAACGGGGTCTGGCCCCCAGTAGTCTAATTCGGAGGATGCGCGGCGTCGCGGAGAGGACGCCAGTTTGTGCTTCCCCCCACCCTAAAACCTTGTTTTTGAGAGAAGAAGGCGCGGCCGCGGACAGGGGCCGTCGGTTGGTTTTTTCAATAAACCGACATGTCTGGCCTCTGGTGTTGTTGTCCCCCCCAATTTACGCCATTGGTGATAATTCAGACCCTCAGAGGGGGGGGCAACCGACCGACCGATTTTCGCATTGATATTGACGTTGATTCTTCCCACGAGGTAACGCTGATCTGGGTATTTCTTGTATTTATTATCAGGTAGCCTAGTTACGGGTCCTTCTCCGCAGCCGGCAGCCAGATTCAACGTGCCGTAATTCGGCAGTCAATAAAAGATCCCGCCCTCCCAGCTCTAGTAACGAAACGGCGGCGGAGATGCTCCCTGATAGGCTGCCCCTAGAGACGGCCTATCTATCTTATACCTGCTACTGTGTCTTCGAAAGTCTTCCCGATGTGCATGTTTAGTCCTTTAACCGTGCGTGCCCTTACGGGGGTGCTTCCCTAGCACCTACTCCACGACCGAAGGTGGTGCCGGACCGCCCGAGGCGCGCTTTATGATAGCCCTACCCTCCGAGGTTGGGCGCCGGGGCGATACCCCCTCCCCCCCGACTGACAGGGGGTTTTGTCCAGTCACGCGGTGCTGTGTGCCGCGTGATCGCCCTCCGTGCTATTTAGCTTGGGCTACCTCGTGACTGCAACTTAATATAACAGACTGCACCTACATGGGGAAGTTACATGACTATATGAAAATGAGATTAAAAAACAATTGGCAGGTCAGTTATTTAAGGTACTCACGAGTACAGCCTCCGGGGTCGGGTGAATCATCTCCACGCGGCGGCGTTCCCCTCTTTCTCTCTCTCTCTCTCTCCGGGGTCGCGATGCAGCCTTTCCTACTGGATTTATTTATCTATCTCGCCCCCCCCCCTGTGGGGTAGTCGCTGCTACCCATTAAGTTTATAAATTTCTTGATATTAGGTCGGGGAGAAGATTACTCAACTATCTTCGTTAAATCGACAATTTTTACCTGTTTATTTTCCATGTACCGTAGTTTGATGTATACATCGCAGGCATAAATACACAAATTTTATATGACATACAGATATATAGATATATCTAAGAGAGATATATTTTCTCTCGTTTTATTTCAGAAATTGAAGTGACAATTTGGATCAATTTGTAATTTGATAGACTGATTCTTTTTGCTACTGCCGGGTAGAAACTATCCCGATTGTTGCTACCTTATCCCCCGATTAACTCAAACTTTCATTGTTCCTTAATTGTTTTGTCTGATGTTACAAATGTCCCCGGAATGAAAAACAGGGAATGAATACAAACCCGCCCCACACTTTGACATATACTTATGTCTCGAATACCCCACTTCGTTTCGTTTGGTTTGTTTAGGTTGAATCATCCCTTGCAAAGAAGTATACCACGAGGTATATTCGAATGCTCATCCAAATACATAATAAATATTAGTCATTGGGTAAAAACGAGATTTGCAAGAAGATAGGAGTAATTCTATGAGAAATAAAAATTGATAGATCAAAAGAGTGATCTATCAATTTTGGGCAATTCCATTCGGGAATAATGCGTAATACGCCAGAAGAAGAAGCAGTATAGAAACGCATAGATTCTGACTGACGGAAGAAAGCTAATCAAGAAAGGGCGCTAAATTTGGAGTACGTTGCTACAACAACCGGCTAGCGCGAAATTGTTGCACGGAATGGGAGTAACAGCTTAATCACTCGATTTTACGAATGAGGAGTAAACGGTGCCCCCTTCTTTTACTCCTCTTATTTATCGATTATTAGTTATTCTGTGCGGCTGTTTGAATGTAAAGAATAAGTAAAAAAGCTGTCGGGATCAGAATAGAAAGTGCGGTGGCTACAAATGCAACAATATTTACTTCCGTATCGGTAGTTCAAATCATCAATTGAGAAATAGCTCGAGCAGTTTCACTGGAAAAAACTCTCGGACTTTATTGTGAACCATCTATTTCTAATTTAGTCGGGTCGACCGAATCTTCATCCTTGGTTAATCAAGGAAAAAATTGAAGTTGAATCTTCGATATCGATTACATAGTATATCACGAAATGAAATCTCGAGAATACCTATTATTTTCTATCGCGAAAGATCAGCCTCCTCTCGCCGCCTTCGCTTCGGATTAATCGATTAATCGCCATAATTAAGTTACGGTATATAAATAATAGAAAAAGAATTTGCTTGAGTGATTGCGATTAGTTCTACCCCAACTTAGATTGTTTCGTAATTTTATTCTTCAATTATCTCCTTGTTAATCTTTTAGATTGACAGTTTACAGGTAATGAGATTACCTTCTTAAAAGGTAATCCGGCCCCCATCGTCTAGAGGCCTAGGACACCTCCCTTTCACGGAGGCGACGGGGATTCGAATTCCCCTGGGGGTATTAGTCTCCAACTTATGGGTCGATGCTCGAGTGGTTAATGGGGACGGACTGTAAATCCGCCGGCAACGCCTACGCTGGTTCGAATCCAGCTCGACCCAAGTCCGAGGATAGAAATTGAACTATAAACTAGCACATCTCATTGGAGTCCATCGGGATTGACGGGTCTCGAACCCGCAACTTCCGCCTTGACAGGGCGGTGCTCTAACCAATTGAACTACAATCCCAATAATTAGTTTGATTAGAGTCTATGCAGCAACTGCCTCCGAGTCAACGATGAGTCAGCAATCTTTTTTCATTTATCTCAGTAAGTAGCTTCTCTTTGCAGATTTGAACTATGAAATGGTTAGCGATACCAAAATTGTCACCGATGGGAAGGATAACCCCCATCTCTTTTTCAAGCTTTCCCTAGTAATCAAAAATTCCGATGTGATATAATTACTAACAACTGCTTCACTGCTACGTATCTCTCGGTTTCTTCTTTCTTTATTAATCAGTATGAAATTTTTGGATACGTGGGTATTCCGACCAATTTTGATAAAAATAGATTCCGAAGGATTCGTCTAATAAGGGTTCATTTAATTAGGTTTATCAAATTTGTATCGGGCAGATGTCTTCTGCCTACAGCTCATTAAAATGATTTAATTTGTGGTATAAAAATTTTTGGTAAGGATAGAACATCACCTCTTCCACACCTTTTTGTTTATTTCCTGTCATATGACTTTTTAACCTCAAAAAGATTGAAAAAAAAATAGGATAGATCGGTTGCCTATTTTTCTGAGGTTTGAGTCTCGATTTATCACTTTATTAGGAGGAAATAGAAAGATGCCCGTATTACCAGACTTTGCACAAATTCAATTTGAAGGATTTAATCGATTTATTCATGAAAGATTGCTTGAAGAACTTGAAAATTTTCCGGAAATTGAAGACACAGATAAGGAAGTCGAATTCTGATCTATTAGTGGACAGTACCAATTGACACAACCTTCAGTCGAAGAAAGAGATGCTGCGTATCAATGCATCACATACTCATCCGATCCATATGTACCAGTTTAATTGATTCGTAACAAAGATAGAGTAGTACAAGAAGAAGACGTGCGACTTGGCTCTATTCCTTGGATGAATTCTAAGGGTACGTTTATTATCAATGGAATTGCCAGAGTTTCAGTTAGTCAAATATTAAGAAGTCCCGGTATTTACTACAACCGAGAATCGGATCAAAAAGGAATTTCCACATATACTAGCACTGCAATTTCGGATTGGGGAGGGAGATTCAAACTAGAAATCGATAGGAAAGATAAAATTTGGGTTCGTATTAGCAAGAAAAAGAAAATATCCATCTTGATCTTATTAATAGCTATGGGATTAGGTGAAAAAGATATCTTGCAAAATGTTCGCTACCCAAAAATTTTTTCAAATATGTTGAAAAAACAAGGGGGGGCCCTCAAATCGTCGGAGGATGCTACAGCAGAACTTTACAAACACTTATACTCCGCCACAGATGCGGATATCTCATTTTCAGAATCTATATTCAAGGAATTATAGAAGAGGTTTTTTCAACATAGATGTGAGTTAGGGCGGATTGGTCGACGAAACCTAAATATCAAACTAACTCTCGACGTACCTGAAATGGAACATTTCTTACTACCTCAAGACGTATTAGCAGCCGCAGATCACTCAATAGAAATAAGTTACGGAATGGGCAACCTCGATGACATAGATCACCTGAAAAATCGACGTGTTCGGTCTGTAGCGGATTCGCCTCAAGAACAATTAAAATTGTCTCTAAACCGTCTGGAGAATTCAATTCGGCAAAATTTATCTAGGGCTGCTAGGCGCAAACGTGTGATAACGCCCCGGGGATTAGTGACGCCTGCGCCAGTAATCGCAACTTCCAAAGAGTTTTTCGTATCGCACCCCCTATCACAATTTTTAGACCAGATCAACCCATTATCGGAAATGGTTCATAAACGAAGATTAAGTTCTGTAGGGCCTGGAGGGTTGACGCGGCGAACTGCCAGTTTTCAAGCTAGAGATATTCATTTTAGCCATTATGGACGTATCTGCCCAATCGAAACATCGGAAGGCATGAATGCCGGTCTTATTTCGTCACTAGCTATTCAGGCAGAAGTTAACAATTCCGGATCTTTGCAAAGCCCGTACCTTGAAATTTCGGAATCATCCGAAAAGGAGCGGTTAATTCACTTATCCCCTGCTGAAGATGATTACTGCCGAATAGCAATTGAAAATTCATTAATATCTCAATGGAGAACTAGGGAGGAGGAACCCATACCGGTTCGATATCAGCAAGAATTTCTCAGCGTCCTTTGGGAACAAGTTGATTTCCGAAGCACTCATCCCTTACATTATTTTTCTGTGGGAGCTTCTCCTATTCCATTCATTGAGCATAATGACGCGAACTGCGCCTTGACGGGTTCTACCATGCAACGCCAGGCGGTTCCACTAATTAATCCCGAAAGATGTTTTGTAGGGACTGGGTCAGAAAGTTAAGTAGCTTCAGATTCGGGAAGTGTAGTTGTATCTGAACGAGAAGGATAAATCGGATATATTGATGGCAATAGAATTGAACTATTATCAATCGATGAAGTGCCAGGCAATGATGTAGTTTTACGTATTACAAATAATAAATTAAGGATATATGAACGTTCCAATAGCAATACCTGTATAAACCAAAAGTCTGCGGCTTTGGTGGGAGAATTACTGAAACGAGGAGAAGTGGTCGCAGATGGGGCAGCAATCGCTAGGGGGGAATCAGCTCCAGGTCGAAATATTTTAGTAGCCTACATGCCGTGGGAAGGATACAACTTCGAAGATGCAGTGTTGATTAGCGAACGCCTAATATACGAAGACATCTCCACATCTTTTCATATTGAAAGACACGAAGTTGAAGTCCGCATAACAAATCAGGGTGCTGAAAGGGTTACCAAGCAAATCCCTCAATTGGATAGTCATATACTTCGACACCTAGACGATAACGGGCTTGTAAAATCGGGATCTTGGGTAGAGGCCGGAGATGCCTTGGTAGGTAAGTTGACGCCCCAAGAGGGGACAGATTCGTCACGTGCTCCAGAAGGGAGATCGTTACAAGCCATTTCCGGTATACAACTAGTTAACGCAAGAGAAAGCTGTCTGAAAGTTCCGGTTGGTGGCAGAGGTCGAGTCACTGACGCCAGGTGGGTCTATCCTGAAGACGATACCTCAAACGATTCAGAAGTTATTCATATTTATATATTGCAAAAACGTAAGATACAAGTAGGTGATAAGATAGCTGGTAGACATGGAAATAAAGGTATTGCATCGAAAATATTACCTAGAAAGGATATGCCTTATTTGCAAGATGGTACACCAGTCGATATGATATTAAGTCCTTTAGGAGTACCTTCACGAATGAATGTAGGACAGATTTTCGAATGCCTACTCGGGTTAGCCGGGGAGTTTCCAGAAACTCATTACCGTATAGTACCTTTCGATGAAAGATACGAGCGGGAAGCTTCCAGAAAACTAGTACTTTCAGAACTTTGTAGAGCGAGTGAGAGTACTCACAATCCGTGGTTATTTGAACCCGATCACCCTGGAAAAAGTCGATTGATCGATGGACGAACGGGAGATCCCTTCTCGCAACCTATTACAGCAGGAAAGGCCTACATGATGAAATTAATTCATCAGGTCGACGATAAAATTCACGCGCGATCCAGCGGACCTTATGCGCTTGTTACGCAGCAGCCTCTCAAGGGGAGATCCAGACGAGGAGGGCAGCGGGTTGGAGAAATGGAAGTCTGGGCTTTGGAGGGTTTTGGCGTGTCCTACACATCGCAAGAAATGCTTACAATTAAATCAGATCATATTCAGGCTCGTTACAGTGTACTTAGTGCAATTATGACTGGAAAATCTGTTGATAAACCCAATACCGTTCCGGAGTCTTTCCGGTTGCTAGTTCGAGAGTTACGTCGCATGGGTTTAAATCTGGAGCACAATTTTATAATTGAAGAAGATTTGGAGAGGCAGAGCGAAAACATTTGATATCGAATTGAAACTTTTTTCATGAAAAATCAATCAAAACTTTTTCTATTACGATTCATCGAGCTAATTATCAACAGCTTCAGATTGGATTGGCTTCCCCTGAACAAATTCGTGGTTGGGCTGAGAGGAAGTTACCCAATGGAGACGTCGTCGGGCAAGTCGATTAACCTTACACGTTGCATCACAAAACTCACAAACCAGAGAGAGATGGCTCATTTTGCGAAAGGATACTCGGACCTGTAAGAAGTGGCGTCTGCGCGTGCGGAAACTACCGATCTGTTGATAACGAGGAAGAGTCTTCCAATTTTTGCAAACATTGCGGAGTTGAATTTACCGACTCCCGGGTTCGAAGATATCGAATGGGATATATCAAACTTGCGTGTCCAGTAACCCATGTATGGTTCTTAAAACGAATTCCTAGTTATATCGCAAATCCACTTGCCAAACCTCTTAAAGAACTAGAAAGCCTAGTATATTGCGATGTGTGACTCGATTGTATGTGTCGATCATTACAGATTACAGATTGGTTGTAAGCTGTCACCCATATAAAAAAAGGTGGGAGGCCTCTAACCGACATGTCTCTCGCATCGATCGAGGATTATTGTCTAACTCGGTAGAGAAGCAACCGCATATGAAAAGGGGACCCCTCCATGGTTAATTCTTATCAAAAAATCCAGCGATTGGGCTTCGTAATAACTATTTTTACTTCAGCTGATGGAACAAAATTCAAGTGTCTCTCAATCCTTTGGTCTTTTTTCCTAAGAAAAGAACTTTCTAAATTATTATGATATGGTTGTGAAAATCTAATCATCGCGTCGATTTTTCTATTCGATTGAATTAGTAGCCGTCGAAGTGGAGTGGAAACCCAAAGAGGGGTGTGATCACATTGGGGACAAGGAAAATACCTCCAGCCTGCGACTAAACTAAAAGAGAAATATGGAAGGTAAAAACTACTTATCCTTCGGCAGATAGCTCAATATGAGGGGGGAGGTCCAAGACTACTCGAGAAAAACAAGTTAAAACCCGAGTAATGAGCAACTACTTTATTTCTGATGAGACGGTTTTACCACGTCTCAGTCCGAAAACGTCAAATTGTTTCAATTTGACGTTTAGTTATTTGAGCCGGATGAGGGGAAACACTCGTGTCCGCTTCTAAGGGGGGGGGGGGGGGGTCACCCCACCTATCCCAATCTTTTTCTTGCTAGGCCCGTGGCCGAGAGGCCCAACCTATTAAGATTGCGAGGTTTGTTTAATTACGAAGACCGATCCTGGAGAAACATGCTTCCCGCTTTTTTATCCACCCGAAATTATGAAACGCTTCAGGGAAACGAAATTGCCACCGGAGGGGATGCGGTCAAAAAAGGATTAACTAGTTTGGATCTGCAAAGTGTTATGGATCGTGCACATTTAGAGTGGCAAGCGTTAGCAAAACAAAAGCCTGTTGAGAATGAATGGGAAGATCGAACAATTCAAAGGAGGAAAGATCTTCCGGTCAGACGGATGAAACTAGCCAAGAATTTTCTACGGACGAACCTAAAACCAGAATGGATGGTTTTAGATCTTTTGCCAGTTCTTCCACCTGAATTGAGACCAATAGTTGAATCGTATGAGGGTGAATTAGTTACTTCCGATCTTAATGAGCTTTACAGAAAGGTAATTCATCGAAATAATACACTCGTTGAATTCTTATCAGGCAGTGAATTCACACCGGAAGGGTTAATTGTTTGTCAGAAAAGACTTATCCAAGAAGCTGTGGACGCTCTCATTGATAATGGCATACGCGGGCAACCAATGAGGGATATTAATAATAGACCCTACAAGTCATTTTCAGAGGTTATTGAGGGTAAGGAAGGACGATTCCGGGAGAATTTGCTCGGAAAACGGGTCGACTACTCAGGTCGCTCCGTTATTGTCGTAGGCCCATCTCTTTCGTTGCATCAATGTGGATTACCTCGAGAAATGTCAATTGAACCTTTTCAAGTATTTGTAATTCGTAACTTGATTGGATGACATCTCGCTTGTAATCTGCGAGCGGCTAAGAGTATGATACGAAAGGGAGATCCCATCATATGGGAAGTTCTCAGGGAAGTTATGCGGGGTCACCCGATACTCCTGAATCGGGCACCTACTTTGCATAGGCTAGGTATACAGGCATTTCAGCCCATCTTAATAGAAGGACGTGCCATTCGTTTGCATCCATTGGTTCGTGGGGGGTTTAACGCAGATCTCGACGGAGATCAGATGGCCGTTCATGTGCCCCTATCTCTAGAAGCTCAAATTGAAGCTCGTCTTCTGATGTTTTCGCACATAAATTTGTTATCCCCCGCTACGGGCGATTCTGTATCTGTACCGAGCCAAGACATGCTTCTCGGTCTTTATGTATTGACAATGGAGAATAAGCAAGGAATTTATGGAAGCAGACGACATTCCGTTTTCGTGGGAGGAGGTGGTGTCTACCCCGCCAAAATACCCAGTTTCGGCAGTTACTACGACATACTCAGGGCTAAGGAATCAAATCAAATTGATTTATGTAGTTTTCTATGGCTTCGACGGAAAATTGATTTGGAAATGATCAGTTCGAAAATTCGTGAATTACCTATTGAATCTCAATATGAATCCTTAGGAACCTCTCTTCATCCCTATGATAATTCTCAGATTAGGAAGTGTAGGAGGGGGTATATTTCAAGTATACATGTACTTACCACGGCTGGTCGTGTTTTGCTGAATCAACAACTAAAAGAAGCGATACAGGGTGTATCGCAGGCTTCTTCGTGTGCTACTTCGTCCGCACCGGATATGGTGACACAGGGCAAAATACCCACCTCTAACTACAATTAAAAATTTATTAAATATGAATAAATATATTTATTCATATTTAATAAATTTTTAATTAATCACTTAGATTCAAATTATTTATTATTAAACATCGCAAGATAGGAAGATATATAAGTTGAGGTTTCTATCATGACGGATCAAACCGAATTGCCGTTCTGCAACAAAACAATGGATAGACTTGCAATGAGGCGACTCATCAGCAAGTTAGTCGTTTGTTTTGGAATTGCATCTACAACAAATATTTCAGATCAAGTTAAGATTTCGGGTTTTCAACAAGCTACAAAAGCATCTGTCTCACTGGGCATCGACGACCTCCTAGCAGTACCATCTAGAGGATGGCTTGTACAAGACGCTGAGAAATAAAGCCACGTGTCGGAACGGCATTATCATTACGGCAGTCTGCATGCCGTGGAGAAGTTACGCCAATCAATTGAAGCCTGGTATGCTACAAGCGAATGTTCAAAACGGGAAATGAATCCAAGTTTCAGAATGATCGATCCTTCAAATCCGGTCCACATGATGTCGTTTTCTGGGGCCCGGGGAAGTGTATCCCAAGTCCATCAGTTGCTTGGCATGAGAGGTTTGATGTCGGATCCCCGAGGACAAGTAATTGACCTACCCATCCGAAGAAACCTTCGCGAAGGCCTATCCCTGACGGAATATATTATTTCCTGCTATGGTGCCCGCAAAGGCGTTGTGGATACCGCAGTTCGAACTTCCGATGCCGGATACCTAACACGCAGACTCGTCGAAGTGGTTCAACACATCGCTGTACGCAAAAAAGATTGTGAAACTACCAAAAGTATTGCTTCGCCTAATATCATCGAAGAGAAAGGAAAATCCGTTGGAGCAATATCATATCAAAAATTGGTTGGACGTGTGCTGGCAGATAACGTCTACCGAGATGCCAGATGTATTGCTACCCGTAATCAAGATATCAGTGATGGACTGGCTAGTAACTCAGTAGTATCGATGCAGCCGATACATGTAAGATCTCCTTTGACACGTAAAAGCATTTTCCGGATTTGTCAGTTGTGTTATGGTTGGAGTCTCGCCCAGTACGATTTAGTAGAATTGGGGGAAGCTGTTGGTATCACCGCAGGTCAATCCATTGGAGAACCGGGAACTCAATTAACATCAAGAACTTTTCATACAGGTGGGGTATTTACGGGCGATATCGCAGAATACATACGAATTCCGTTTAATGGACTTATCAATTCCGATGGGAGGCTGGTTTACCCCACACGTACGCGACATGGGCATCCTGCCTGGATGTGTCAAAATGATCTATCTGTTGTTCTTACACGTTGTGGTGATACACATAATTTTGTCGTTCCAGCTCGAAGTCTACTTATGATTCGAAGCGGTCAGTATGTTGAGGCGCGGCAAATCGTCGCGGAAGTACGAGCCAAAGAATTTCCTCTCAAAGAGCGTATTCAAAAAGCTATCTATCCAAATCTAAAGGGGGAAATTCACTGGAATAAATTTGTGTGGCATGTACGCGATTACATAGGTAATCCCATTCGTGTCGTACGCGAAGCGGGCCATATCCGGATTTTTTCAGGAACTTATAGCGAATCTAACGAAAGCTATTTGTTTTATAAAGATCAGGATAGAGTCGGCGTCAAACTCAACTCTATCGAAAGGAAGTGTGATTCTTCCGAACCAATTGGTGAAAAGAAAATTGATGCCGCCAGCGTGGAAGGTTTGCAAAGAAGTATCCAAATATTTGGAGTCGATCCAATTCGAGAATTTGGAATCGGTCCAAAATATTTATTAAGTTGGTCGAAACTTCCAATATCTAATTATATTTTATCTAATATCAAAGTGGAGCGGTCCGAAAAAACTGAATTCGTTTCTCTGTTGTTTGAAAGACAAGAAGGAAATCTTAACGAACCATATTTTGTAAATATTGAGGTTCAATTAAACAGCATCTTGGGTGGGGGTGATATCCTCGCCATCTATGACAAATTTGGCTATCAAGTTGGTATTTCGGGGATTATAAGATATGGCACCGTAGAGGTTGAACCTATCGATAAGAAGATGTTTGATTTTTATGGCAAGGCGGAAAAGACGACCTCCAGCCCGTGGTATAGAGTAGTCGGGGGGGGCAATTCCTTCCTAATTTCCGAGGAGTCTTGTACTACATATGAACCCTCATCATCTATTTTGGTAACAAACAATACTATTGCAGAAGAAGGCGATACTATTACTAGTAAAATACGTGGACTAATCCGAATTGAAAAGACATTAACAAAAAATAGTATTACAGCGAGAGTATCACCCGAATATATTCACAATCCGGAAGGGACAACTAATATACCCAGGCAAAATATTAATCTGATAGAGCCAGGTATTTTGATTCCCAAAGGAAACGAAGCCGGGGATTGGGTTTACCTCGAAGCGGTTACACTTTACAGGAAGAGAGAGATTTCCGTCCCGGTAAGACCAGTTGTCAAATACGAAGTCTCTAGCGATTCTTTGGTGCAAGGAGCTTTTCGCCTCGATAAGCCGAAGACGCAGAGACGCACGAAAGCTAGAATCTTTCGATGTATCTCCCATAGAAATGGCGAAAGAATCAAAATGATTAGTCACACGACTAATCAATTAGTTAAAACTTTTTTAGTGTCTGACCGGCGAAGACACTTCGACGAGACTTCTTCTGCGAAAAGTAACTATTTATCTCTAACCACTGTGGGAATTAGCAATCTCCTCAGTACTTTCATTCAGGTTAATTTGGTGACGTTTTCCCCTGCAAGAAGGTTTGGAGTCAGTCAGATTTCCCAAAAACTGGTGTCTGTCGACAAGCCCTCTTTTGCTCGAGTCAATCTATCCGACAACGGCAACGATTTAGCTCCCAAACATCGAAGCATTACTATTCATTCGGCGTCGGAGTGTGGTGCGTCTTTCTTAACTTTGTCACCGTTTGATTTTCATCGCAACAATTTTTTTGCTGATTCAAACAATAGTAACTATGGAAGGAGGGTTGGTAATTATCTTTACCGACCAGAATCGGGTATAGTCAACTCAGCCGGGAGTCTGAAAAATGTTTTATCCACCTTCAAATGTGAATCTTTTTCAGAAAAATATCCAAATCTAAATATTGAAGATAAGGTTAAATTCGAGAGATCAAAATTAACTTGTTGTCAATTAAATTTTGAAGAGGTAGGTCTATTGGGGACTTCACATGCTACTTCCCACTTGCCGTATCCCCCTTATTTGGCACTGAATAGCAAAGCTTCCTTTTTTGGAAGTTACTTTCTCAATTATTCGGCAGATACGTATGCGGCAGATACGTCGGAACACCGACATAGGTATCTAATTGATGAGAACAGATTAACATTAAGATGTGCCATAAATCCTTCTTTATATAAATTTTTATTGGAAAAGCCAATTCATCCGCCACCAAAATTTCTTAGTTGTAGAATCTTTTCAATTAATCTAGGACTACTAATCAGTAGAAATCGATTCTTCCATAGAGGTAGCTTATTTTTCCAGTCCGGTCAGGTCGTAGCCATTTATCGAGATTACTTATTAGTCAGAGCTGGTAAAACCCTGTTGGCGACCCGAGGAGCAGTTCCCTACAAAATATCTGGAGACATCATCGGGGAGGGAGATACGTCAATAAAATTACCGTATGATAGGTTGAAATCTGGAGACATCACGCAGGGTCTTCCGAAGGTTGAGCAACTGCTAGAATCTCGTTCCGTTGCTTCTATTTCAGTAAGAATCGAATATCTTTCTAGAAGATGGAATCGAGGTATTACAAGATTGATGGGGAACTTATGGAGCCACTTTCTAAGTGCTGGGACAAGTATGGAATACTGCCAACTGATCTTAATTAACGAAATTAGAGAAGTTTATGAATCTCAAGGAGTAAAAATATCCGATAAGCATCTAGAAATTATTATTCGTCAGCTGACATCAAGAGTCGTAGCGTCGGAAGATGGGATAACCAACGTATCCTTTCCCGGGGAGCTTGTGGAGCTATCACAGGCGGAACGGATGAATCGTGTATTGAAGAAACCAATTTTTTATGAACCCATTATACTGGGAATGACAAAAGCATCCCTTAATACTTCTAGCTTTTTATCAGAGGCGAGTCTTCAAGAAACTACGCGAGTATTGGCCAAAGCTGCTCTCCGTGGTCGAATTGACCGGCTAAAAGGATTGAAAGAAAATGTTATTCTTGGCGACTCCGTCCCTGTTGGAACAGGTAGTCCAGAAATCGTTTGCCAACTAGAAGTGAATAGGCAAAAAGGTTTTCACCTGGAAATAAACAGGAATAGCACGAACCCAACTTGGAAAATAAAATATGACTTATGCGATTACCGCAAGCAGCAAAATGTCGGCCCCAATCTATTCATCCATACGGGATTGAGTCAATTCTAACCTCCTACTAATTTTGAAATGAAATGGGGAGTGACCCCTCCTTACCCCCCCCCCCTCCCCCCCGATACCAAATGACGTTTTTGCGCGTTTCAACTGACAAAATTGATCAGTAGATTGTAATAATGTATCAAATTTAGTTAAAATGAAACGAATTTACAGCTTTTTACACTTGAGGGGAAGATGCAACAGAGAAATCGGAATATCAATTTGGAAGGAATGATGGCAGCAGGGATTCACTTTGGCCACCAAACCCAGAAATGGAATCCCAGGATGTTACCTTATATATTTACAGAGCGGAAGGGTGTTCATATTCTCGATCTAACTCAGACTGCTCGTTTTTTATCTGAAGCCTGTGATCTGGTATTTGATGCAGCAGCGGAGGGAAAGGAATTTTCAACGGTTGGTACGAAACATCAGGTAGCTGATTTGGTAGCATCAGCCGCAACAAGATCTCAATGTCACTATGTGAATGAAAAATGGTTAGGCGGTACGTCAACAAATTGGTCCACCACAGAAATGCGTCTTCGTAGGTTTCAATATTTACAAAACGTAGAAGATACGGGGGAGTTCGACCGACTTCCAAAGCAAGAGGCGGCGATTTTGAGAGGATAACTACTTAAACTGAGAAAGTGTCTAGGCGGCATTCAATATATGGCAGACTTACCCGATATTGTGACAATTACTGATCAGCACGAATAATCTGTTGCTCCTAGGGAATGTATTATTTCAGGCATTCCCACAATCTGTGTTGTCGATACAGATTGTGATCCGGATCTTGTGAATATCCCAATCCCCGGCAATGACGACGCGCGACCCTCAATCCGATGGATATTGGACAAATCATCATTAGCCATTTGTGAAGGTCGTTTAAACTCAAAGTTATCTGAGGTAAATTAGCAAAAGACGAGGATAGTAACTGCCTCGACAATTTGTAATGAAATAGGAAGAAAAATTTGCATCGTACTTAGCTTAAGGATATCGCCCAATTTAAACAGAAACTAAATTGCCTCCGTTTCTTTAGAAAGAGGAAGGAAACTAAGTAGTGATTACCTTAAATATTTTAGATAAATTTCCCCATTGAGAGGGGGGTGTTACGAACATCGAGCAACTGCGAATTTACGAGATGGATGATCTGTATCAAGTATCGAGTGTAGAAGTAGGCTAACACTCCCATTGGCAAATAGGAGATTTCCAAGTTCACGCACAAGTTCTTCTAACTTCCCGGGTCGTCATCGCATTGTTGTTGACTTTATCTCTTATAGGTACCAGGAATCTGCAAACCATACCGACTGGCAGCCAGAATTTTGTCGAGTATGTTCTTGAATTTATTAGGGATTTAACTAGGACCCAGATGGGAGAGGAGGAATACCGCCCCTGGATTCCCTTTATCGGAACAATGTTTCCATCTATTTTTGCTTCCAACTGGTCTGGTGCTTTGTTTCCTTGGCGAATCGTTCAGTTACCTCATGGAGAGTTGGCTGCACCTACCAATGATATCAATACTACTGTTGCGTCAGCCTTGCTTACATCAGTAGCACATTCTTATGCGGGTTTACACAAGAGGGGTTTCAGTTATTTCGGTAAGTATATCCAGCCAACTCCGGTACTACTACCTATTAATATTTCGGAAGATTTTACCAAACCCCTATCACTTAGTTTTCGGCTGTTTGGGAATATTTTGGCTGACGAGTTGGTAGTAGCTGTTCCCGTCTCCCTAGTACCTTTAGTTGTTCCTGTACCCATGATGCCTTTAGGTTTATTTACAAGTGCCATACAAGCTTCAATTTTTGCTACTTCAGCTGCGGCTTATATTGGGGAATCCATGGAAGGCCACCACTAATTTACTTGGAATAAGTCATTACAAAAAACTATGGTAATTACAAAATAATTTATTTGAGAACCATTCATTTGATCGCTGTAGTGGGAAAAGACGTTTCCGTGGTATTATGCTGTAGTAGTACGGGAACCTTGCTGTCTTCTCCTCCACCCCGAATAGTTATAAGAAAAAGTAGCGGGGAGGGGGGGGGGGTCGGTAATTCCCCCATGGACCTCCAAATTTAAATCGAGCCATTTAATATTTTAGATGAGGAAATATAAATTCCCATTACCGAGCTCAAACTGAAGAAGTGAAAGATATATATATATACAAACTATTGCAGAAGCAACTTATCTCGTTTCTTTGCTTCTCGTTTGAACTGGTTTATATCTAAGTTATCCTTATTTCACATCATATCGGATGAATTGATTAAGTGTTACTTGCACCAAAACTAGGATGAACATGTTTCAGTAAATAATAATTAGTATTACCAAATACTCAAATTTCTTTGATACAACTTTATTAAATTAGGCAGAAAGTCGCACTGATCGACATAGGAAGTAAATACGTTCTTACCGTACTTCATTATTTTTCCAAATTAAACATTAACAATATAACATGTTACGTAACATGACTAGTTTTGATTAGACTCATGTAGAATTGATTTCTCGGTTGACGTTTACTAGAAAGTCTTCATTGCAACGAGTCTAGTTAGCATACAACGAAACAATATTGATTAATGTAAATAAATTAAGAGGAGACTAATATGAACCCATCGATTTCTGCTGCTTCTGTTACTGCTGCTGGGTTAGCTGTAGGCCTTGCCTCAATCGGACCCGGTGTTGGCCAGGGCACTGCTGCAGGTCAGGCAGTCGAGGGTATTGCGAGACAGCCAGAAGCAGAAGGCAAGATACGAGGTACTTCATCATTGAGTTTGGCTTTCATGGAAGCTTTGACAATTTATGGATTAGTTGTAGCTCTAGCTCCGTTATTTGCAAATCCATTTGTTTAACTTATTTAAAATGGAAAATAGTTTGTTGCACCTACCCTTCCCTCATTAAATTATTTTCGAATCAGTGGTGAAACGCTAGTTTAGTTTGGAGGGGGGGGGCCTGGTGGTAGTGGGAAGTCATCGCTACATCTACCCACTCGAGTTCCTGCAGCGTTTAGTTGTGACTCTCTCTGTCTCTCTACTAACTAAGAAGTTTTGGCAGATAGAGTGAACCAATATGAGTAAGTTGCCAAAATTGGCGACTCAGCAAATGTTGTCCCTCTCGCGGTTTTCTTTTGATTCTTCGGATTTCGGAGTTTGTGACTTATTTTCGGGCTGGACCAGAGGTTGTTCAATTCTTACAAAATATTCCAGGAGGGAAAGGATTACGAGAAGTGTAAGTGAGATCCCTGCTTCTTCAAGTGATTGGACTCTCGCCGCAAGTATTGGTTTAAACACGAATATTTCAGAGATAAATCTAATTAACTTAATTTTGGTACTAGGTATATTGTTTTACTATGGAAGAGGGGTGTGTGCGAGTCGTATATCCGAGTGGGGTAGCTGTTTCTCCCAGTTGCACCCAAACCAGAGAAAGTGCAAAACCCCGACGAATTCCCTGTAAATAAATGTTATGCAAGAACCGGAGCATTCCGTGTAATTGGTGAAACTTTTGCTTCTGCTAACGGATCACCGGGACTGCTGTCAATATGGTTAAAGCCAAATTGCTTGAAGTCTTGGCAAAATTGGGGTTCTCTCTCCCCCGGCGCGTAATCCAAATCGCGGTTGGAAAGCATTATTCACCGTATCCGGTATATGACGCCCATATCAGGAATACTTTGATTTGTATCACTTCTCGAAATAGATACCTATCCTAAGTAGATATATAGATGGAGAAATATCGGAGTTGACTTAGCTCAATTTTCTTCAATTTGCTGAATAGACAACCCATACAAGATGAATACCACTCGGAACAAGCGGCTCTCAAATAATTAGTAATTATCTGGGAGAGTCCTCAATTTTCTTTCCTTTAAAAAGATTTATTATTTCATCTAAGCATAGTCGAGATGAATTTTGTTAGTCAATGGAAAAAAGAGGGAAGGCAAGCCCGCGTGCAAAAACAATGTCTGTTGGATTCTATTAATTTATCGGGAGAAACGGGCAGGAAAGCCGAATGGATCGAAACATCCATGTTCGGTTTGGGAAGAGATCACTAGTCTCCGATTCTCGGAGATCTGTAATCCACTTTCATTGATCAATTTTTTAGAAAATCGTGAAAGAACAATTTTGAATACAATCAAGGATGCGGAGGAACGTCACGAAGAAGCTTCTAATAAACTTCAGAAGGCTCGTATTCGTCTGCAGCAAGCAAAAATTAAAGCGGATGAGATCCGAATTAATGGACTTACCCAAATGGACAGGGAACAGCGGGATCTGGTCGATGCAGCTGACGAAGATTTAAAAGGATTGGAAGATAGTAAGAATTATGCAATTCGTTTCGAGAAACAACGCGCTATTGAGCAGGTTCGGCGGCAAGTTTCTCGACTAGCGTCTGAAAGGGCTCTGGAAAGCCTAACTAGTCGTCTGGATAATCAACTGCACCTACGAATGGTTGATTATCACATCGGCCTGTTCAGAGCCATAGATAACAAATCTGACTAGTCTCAATTTCGCTACTAGTTTCCATCTACTTAATCTCATTGTGAAACGGGTTCTATTTCTACTTCTTCCAATAATATTTCTTCTTGCAAAAATGGTGATAAATATTCGACCTGACGAAATTAGTAGCATTATTCGCAGACAAATTGAGGGGTATGTCCCAGAAGTGAAAGTTGTTAACATCGGTACCGTACTTTAAGTCGGAGATGGGATCGCCCGTATTCATGGACTTACCAAAGTAATGGCTGGTGAATCGGTGGAATCTGAGGATGGTACAGCAGGGATTGCTCCGAATCTAGAATCTGATAACGTTGGGGCCGTACTGACGGGTGATGGTTCGACCATACAAGAGGGAAGCTCTGTAAGAGCAACGGGAAAGATTGCCCAAATACCAGTTAGTGATTCATTTTTAGGTCGTGTCGTAAATGCCTTGGCCCAACCTATTGATGGGAGGGGCCAAATCCCAGCTTCCGAGTTTAGGTCGATCGAATCCCCCGCTCCGGGCATTATTTCGAGACGTTCCGTCTACGAACCTTCACAAACAGGTCTTATTGCTATTGATTCCATGATTCCTATTGGTCGTGGCCAACGGGAGTTGATTATTGGTGACAGACAGACTGGTAAAACAGCAGTAGCTACAGATACAATTTCGAACCAGAAAGGTCAAAGTGTTATATGTGTTTACGTAGCCATTGGTCAGAAAGCTTCTTCTGTGGCTCAGGTAGTAGACACCTCTCAAGATCGCGGCGCCATGGAATATACGATCGTAGTGTCGGAAACCGCGAACTCCCCAGCCACTCTACAATATCTCGCTCCCTATACGGGAGCAGCTTTGGCCGAATACTTCATGTATCGCAAGCAACATACCCTGATTATTCATGATGATCTTTCTAAACAAGCTCAAGCTTATCGACAAATGTCTTTACTATTAAGAAGACCACCTGGGCGAGAAGCATATCCAGGAGATGTTTTTTACCTACATTCCCGTCTCTTAGAAAGAGCGGCTAAGCTAAGTATCCAATTAGGGGAAGGTAGCATGACAGCTTTACCCATCGTTGAGACACAAGCAGGAGATGTCTCAGCTTATATCCCTACCAATGTTATTTCTATCACGGATGGATAAATATTTTTATCAGCAGATCTACTTAATGCTGGAATTCGACCAGCAATAAATGTGGGTATTTCTGTATCTAGAGTGGGCTCCGCAGCCCAAATAAAAGCTATGAAACAAGTGGCTGGCAAGTTGAAATCGGAATTGGCACAATTTGCAGAATTGGAGGCTTTCGCACAATTTGCTTCTGATCTTGATAAGACTACCCAGAATCAGTTAGCCAGGGGTCAACGATTGCGTGAGTTGCTTAAGCAGTCTCAATCAGCCCCATTATCGGTGGAGGAACAGGTGGCTACCATTTATACCGGAGTCAACGGATATTTGGACGTACCAGAAGTTGAACAAGTCAAACGATTCTTAGTTCAATTGCGTGAGTATGTAATAACTAACAAACCTAAATTTGGTGAAATTACTCGTTCTGCAAAAGTATTTACAGAACAGGCGGAGACACTTCTGAAGGAAGCGATTAAGGAGTCAACAGAAATTTTTACATTGCAAGAGAAATAAGTAATAAAGTTGCAAGTTTCACTTGGGAGAGGGGGTAAGACAACTCCTGGACTTTACTTGACTGCTTCCAATTCATCTACGTCGACAGAATTGCCTCAGGCACATAATTACGCCCAATAGGATTTGAACCTATACTTAAGGTTTAGAAGACCTCTGTCCTATCCATTAGACGATGGGCGTTTCTTTCTCTCTATTTTTTTGATTAATTATGAATATGCCTCCAGATTAGTTACCAAATCGTGAACAAACAGGAACTTCAGTTTGTTCACGACCCAATTTATGGGTGAAAGGGTTAACTCGACTGGAACTTCGGGATTCGCAGTTTCAACAGCGGGTAGCGGGAATCGAACCCGCATCAGTAGCTTGGAAGGCTAAAGGTTATAGTCGACGGCAACAAATGATTGTGACATCGCTAATCCAGAACCGAACGTGGAAGTTTCCGCCCATTCGGCTCCTTTATGAAAATCAAGGAGGCTAACTAGTACGAAACTGATATAAAGTTCGAGGAGGAGAGAGCCGTCCCAATTTGAGTTATTGATATTCATAAAATCTATGTCAGTTTTGCTTATGTTTTGTCCATGTAGCATGAATATACTGCTTAGATGATCCTTTAAATAAAAAGAAGGGGATTACTTTAGCCAATTCTTTTTTCTTACTTCGTTCTTTATTTTTACTTTCAAAAATCTAATCTTTAGGGAAGTATTTCTCACCGAGTCGGAAGCAATTGTTATTGTTTAAACAAATAAGTGCTTGACTTGACAATCTTGATAAACCAAGATTAATCCACCTGTAACTTTTGAGCTTGGATTTTTATCCAAGGTTCAGTGACGATGAAACAAATATTTTAGATGTCTACCCATAGATTCCTAATTTTTCCTTTTTTTGGAATCGTGCCAAGTATTTAGCATACCAAACTAATCCCGCTTCGTCACCAAGAAGTACGACTTTATACAAGAGTAACGGGAATTGCGCATTTTTCCACACTAATAACTAGTAAAGAAAAGAAGATATACCTTTGTAAAAATAAGCTTCTTGATTTAGTCAAGATTCAATTTGAAAGATCCCTTAACTAGTAAAATCAATTTGAAACGAGTCACACTTTTACCACTAAACTATACCCGCTACGATACATTTGTATTATACCAACCATTTCTACATCGGCAAGAGGTTCCAACCGTATTTACCTCTGATTTTAGGGAGCCCCCCCCCCTACCCACTCCTCGTATATATATACATATGTATATATATACGTAATTACCATTTACATGGTTGCATCGCCCGTATCAAAGATTACCCCTTCGGGCTGCCAATAGTGCAATTACTAATGGTCCCGATGCAACTACTAATGCCAAGATAGCAAGTTGTGCAATTATTTCTAGATTCACTAACCCTCCTTCTACCGTTTTTCAGAAATCTATCTCGATACTGATAAATTTTCTTCGTTTAATTAAACAGATATAATTTATTTAACTCCCTTCTTTCACTTATTTTTCACTTACACCCAAAAAGGATAGGGGGGGGGGGTCAAAAAAAACTCATGGAATCAATTTAATAAAGTGAAATTTATTTGCTACTTATTAATTTGATGCTCTCACGGAAAACTTTCTAGCTGCGGGATTGGCCATTGTTTCATATTGTCTTTTACTTCAGGCTGCGGAAGCAAATTCGTCAATTTTAGCTGGGATGGAGAAATATCGAACCCCTTTTGGGTGGGATTTTCGACTTGTACCCAATAAATTTAGTTACAATTTTTTTATTATGTAATAAAAAAATTACTTGGGATCAAAATTAGTTCCGAATTTGACTCTGGCAAGTAATACGCAAGCGAGGTCACCTCCTTTTCACGCAAACCGTATTATAGATGTAGGTTGCAGGTATAGACTTACAACCTAACTCCGTGTTAAAATATATAATAAATATTGAAATATAAGCCGTTCGGAGAGATGGCCGAGTGGTCTAAAGCGTCGGATTGCTAATCCGTTGTACAACTCATATGTACCGAGGGTTCGAATCCCTCCCTCTCCTACTATTTATAGTAAATCAAACTGGTAGATTGAAAAGCTGATACTAACAACAAAACTGAGGCGTCTACTTCTGCTTAATCTCTACGTCCGGGGTTTCGTCCAGGATCATTCGACAAAAATCCGAAAACGAATAGAGAAACGAAGAAGATCACTACTGCATAGACAAATAGTTTAAGGGTAAGCATGATAAAATCTCCATCTTTTCTAAGACTAGGTATAAAATAAGGCAAAACAATTTCGTTTGGAATACCCAATTTAACATCTACCACTTATAGTTGCATGAATATACGGGTGTGATTTTCTCCCTTAATTAGAAGAAAGAACTCGGTTTTCACTAGTCGTTATTTTATTTGACGAATTCTATTTATTTGTTTTCTTCTTATTTTTCTGGCAAGACTGATAACCTCCGCCTGCAGATGCCAGAAGCGGGTGAGAGAGTTCTCCCTCACCAAAATTAATTTTTTTGCTTGAATTGTAGTGACCCTCGCCTTTTTCTATTTTTCCAACCTCAACTATTTGATAATTCTATTATTTGTTGAAGAACGAGGCATTCCGTGATTAAGCAACTCTCCATTACTTAGTTATCGAAAGCTAACAGCGGCTTGCCAAACAAAGGCTAGTAGGAGAAAAAAGACTGGTATTACTGGCATTACATCTACAATTGGATCAAAGATTGCATAAGCTTCGGGTAATTTGGCAAAGAAGGCGCCACTGAGGTGAGTATAATTTTCCAGATAGATATTGTACGAAACTACCATCTTCATTCTCCAGTGATGTAACAGGTAATTTCTATCCGACGTGTTTGTACATCACCTTTCAATTGGTTGACCCGTCGGGTATATATTATTATATTTATTATATGTCTCCTGATTTGACTAAATAGGATTCTTCAAAATAGAAACCTTGCCAGGCCGAAGTGATATCTGAATAAACTTCTAATTAAATATCCCCCTTCAGTTCATTTTATGAAGTACTAATAGTTTTGAAGTAGTTCAATCTCTTTTGCTTGTTATTCTTTTGTAACCGAACAAGTAACTGAAAAAGCCGGTTGACAGAAAACTCAAGGTGTGAGATAGTCGTCATACCCACCATTTGTGGGGCGTGGCCAAGCGGTAAGGCAGCGGGTTTTGGTCCCGTCACTCGGAGGTTCGAATCCTTCCGTCCCAGATTCTTCTAAGAAGAAAAGATCTTACAATTTTCATGTAGTCAAAATTGAAAAAGTCATAAATCTTATTTCTACCTTCGATTTGCTACCCACCCCTCTCCCAATATGCTCGATATGATAGTTTCCCTCGGAGGATCTCCCAGTTTATATTATGATGATAAGACACATATAGCAATAGATCCCTCTATGATGCGAAATAACAAAATGATACCAAAATTAAATTATGAAATTAGCTTATTGGATGTATGCTGGACCCGCTCACATAGGTACTTTACGAGTAGCGAGTTCATTTAGGAATGTACATGCTATAATGCATGCCCCTCTGGGAGATGACTACTTCAACGTAATGCGTTCCATGTTGGAGAGGGAGAGGGATTTCACCCCAGTAACTGCTAGTGTAGTGGATCGCCACGTATTAGCGCGTGGGTCTCAAGAGAAGGTTATAAACAGCATAAGCCGAAAAGATGAGGAATAACACCCCGACCTAATCGTTTTAACACCTACGTGTACCTCTAGTATTTTACAAGAGGATCTACAAAATTTTGTTGAGCGAGCTTCTTTGTCTTCTAAATCTGATGTAATTCTCGCGGATGTTAATTATCACTGAGTTAATGAGCTTCAAGCGGCGGATAGAACCCTGGAACAAATAATTCGATTTCATCTGGATAGGGCTCGTAGACAAAGTACTTTGGACCGACCTGTAACAATCGCACCTTCAGCAAATATTATAGGAATTTTCACCTCAGGATTCCATAATCAACATGACTGTCGCGAATTGAAACGTCTACCTGGAGAATCGGGAGTTTCAGTCAATCAAGTAATCCCGGAAGGGGGGTATCTTAAATATTTGAAGGATTTGCCAAGAGCTTGGTTTAATATAATTCCTTACCGCGAAGTAGGCTTGATGACAGCAGCTTTTTTCGAAAAAGAATATGGAATGCCCTACATATCTATAACTCCCATGGGAATTTCAAACACAGCTGATTTTACTAGACAGATTGAAAAGCTTGTGAATGTGTGGGCTTTCGCGCTGGCAGAAGAGAGATTTAACTACAAATTATATATTGACAATCAAACTAAATTTGTTTCTCAAGCAGCTTGGTTTTCAAAGTCTATTGATTGTCAAAATTTAGCTGGAAAAGAAGCAGTAATTTTCGGTGATGCGACTCATGCAGCCTCAATTACTAAAATACTTGTTAAAGAAATGGGAATTCGTGTCAGTTGCTCGGGCACGTATTGCAAGCATGATGCGGAACGGTTCAACGAGCAAGTTCAGGGTTTATGCAATGAAGTAATAGTTACGGAAGATCATACCGAAATTGGAGATACGATAGCCCGTATTGAACCCTCCGCCATATTTGGAACTCAAATGGAGCGTCATATCGGCAAACGTATTGATATTCCGTGCGGGGTCATTTCTTCACCGGTTCATATTCAAAACTTTCCTCTGGGATATCGACCCTTTTTAGGTTACGAAGGAACCAATCAAATAGCTGATCTAATCTATAACTCATTTAGTCTGGGTATGGAAGAGCATTTACCAAATCTTTACGGAGGGCACGACACTAAAAAAGTAAGCACCAAGTCTTTATCAACAGATAGAAGAGATATTAATTGGACTCCCGAAGCTGAGTCAGAACCAAATAGAATTCCTGGTTTTGTAAGGGGGAGAACCAAAAAAAACACCGAAGTCTTTGCAAAGCAAAACGATATTTTAGAAATTACAATTGATGTCACGTATGCAGCTAAAGAAAAATCAAGTACTTAATTTGATAAACTGTGTAGATGACAATTCAGAATAAGTTTCAGTCTGCTTAACTTCATTTTGCGTCGTAGAGTTTGTGCCAGAAATTTCAATCCAAGATACCAAGGCAATTAAGTATTTAGCAGGAAATTAATTCTCGGTTTTTAGATATTACGGTGAAACCTCGCTTGAAGCAATATGGTAAGAAGCAACGTGTGACTCGAGTATCGAGATCGCTTTTGCGGAGTCTGGTCTCCGCCGGTTACACTAAAATGGTGGAGCGTTCCCGCTTCGACATTTGTTAAAAACAATTACCCAATGAAGCTTGAATCATATCTACCTATTTGAATCTATTTATCTTTTTGGGGAGGGAAGTTAGATCTATGGTTATCTACAATAAATGGGACGGTGAAACCTCATTAGTCCATTATCTTGTATGTTTTTACCGGGGGTTTAAAACTTGACTTCGGTGGAGTTGATCTAGCATTACTGGGTTCAGATGATTCAACAACCTTACCTCCAATTTACCTTGATTAATTCTTAATTTATTGAAAATTGTTTAATTTTCAACAGATATAAAGAAAAATTAATCAATGAATTTTTTTAGGGTCTATGAAGATGGGTTCTGCTGCTACCGACTCTTAATTTGGGAAAGACCTCGGGGTTAGGTCCAAACCTAAGGATTTACTTAAAATAGATCTACGAACGAGGGGATTTTCGATATTCAACCGAAACTCATTGGCGGGCAAATATAAAAAAGGGGGGGTTAGCCCGACCCCTCATTTATCTAAACTATTTACCCGACAATTTCGTTTCTTACAAAATAATAATTCGTAAGGAGATAACTCAACAAACTGGAGAATATCCGCATCATATAATGTGAGTTAAAAGTATCCTTCTGCTACTGGATGGGGCAGTTACCTATTCAACTGAAGTTGTGCCTTAAGCCGCACGAATTTAACGTTTCATCTGCGGCTTTATGGGGGGGGGGTTCCGCCCCGTGTGTACCTACCTATCCCGATAGGTTACTTACCGAATAATTGCAATTGATACTCATTCTCGGAGAGAAGGTAGAGCCATCGGAGAGGTTGGTTTCTACAACCCCAGGAAAGGACAAACTCAATTGGATCTACTTGCTATTGCTGTCCCACTTAAACAAGGAGCTCAATCAACAGCAATTGTTCGTGATATTTTGAAACGGGCTAAGGTGCTCGAATAGGTTGGAATCAAGCTCTAATTAAAAATCAAATTTTAGGAGAATATAATGGGCCTAGTTTACAGATCTTTCCAGATGCTTTTGTATTATCCCTCTCTTTTACTTATACTTTATGTCTACGCCGTATCTGGTATTCCCCTAAAAAGTAGAATATTTCGGAGGGAATACTGGTTTTCCATCAAAACCTTTTTCGGAAGAAGTGATATTGGAAATATTTTTCTGAGCGTGATAAAAAGTTGGAAAAAGGGGGGGGGTCAGAGATAGTTCGAGACAGCAACATAATTACTACTGGAACGAGTTTCTTCACCCAATCTAATTTGGGATTAGAGGTTAAACGACAATCTAACCGTAATAAAAATATTACTTAGTATAACTCGCCACGACTTTTTAAAAGATGGTTGCGGCTCAGCATATTACCGGGGATCAAATCAATAAATATTTTACTTGCTTGGATACTTCCCATGCATAAACCAAATTAGTAAGTATTTGCTACATTATAGTTGGTAAGTATTTACTATCTTCGGATTTCACCTTGTCCAACGAAACAGATGATTCATCACTTTTGAATACAATGGTGAAATAGTTGCAGTTCCATCTTTATTTTTTCGAAATAATGAAAATTTAGCTATTAATATATCGAATCCTCCGGGGAAAAGTCATTACGAAATATAGTAATGTTTAGGAGTTACCGCAACGAAAATAACCTCCGGATCTCCTCCTAGGTTTGATCTATTACATAGAAGTGAGTGGCTTAGCATTAATCAAGATTGCTTCTCATATCTACTTCTTCTTCTACTTAGAGATAATCTTCACTCAGTCGCTTGCAAGTCTTGTTTAGATAAACAAGGTATAAATTTAGTCTTCGAAACTTGTAATGCAATAGCAACAAAGCGTTTAATTGATAGCGTGCGCTACCAAGATTACTCAGAGATTTTCTATTCAGAATTTGTTTGAAAATGAGGCAGTCGGCTCGATATCAACTTGTACCTTTACGTACTTTTACAAACAATATGTCTAATTCTGGCAATACCTCTTTCGTGTCGGTTGGTTGGCAAAACGGATAACAATTCGACAATTTCACAGTCTACTCACTCAATATTTTTATTTTCGGAAGATAGATTGCCAAAATCTAGCCACGTATCGAAAATTGAGATGTCGCAAAATCTTCACCTAGAAACCCTAGTTCGCTTGTTTCGTCGACGAGTTAAAGATGTCTCATTCCTACATTTATTAAGGATAGTTATTCATGCGTACAAAATTTCGTATGAGAAATTTATTCAACCTCGATCCTGGAAACAAAGAGAACACGAAAGTATTGATATGCTATTCCAAAATTTTTTCACTTACGAAATTGATTCAATATTGTTATTGTCATGGAGGCGAATGTGCAAACTGCAACCGAGATTTCTTGTATATCCCGATAGAGATAACGTAAATCTAAAAAATAGATGTGTTTCTAAATATACTTCTCAATTAGATACACTAGGTGTCAACCGTTGTCTCATTCGAAGTTTGTGCATTCACTTTGGAAGATATAAAAACAAATCTGTCATAGCTTCTCATGGAACCCAATATTTTGCAAAGAAATGGATTCGTTATATTTTGATATTTGTTAGATCTCATTTACATTATCCAACTGAATTTACTCAAATACGTAGCAAGTTGTTATCCACTAGTTGTGTCTTATTTTCGGGTTACGTATCAAATATTCGGTCAACATCAAAAGATGTTCAGATTGAAACCGTGTCAGGTTCTTACAGAAGTAGATTGAGTGGGGGGAGATATCACCCCAGGATTCCATTTTTGCTACTAGTTAAATTTTTGGAAAAAGGGAAATTCCGCGATAGTGATGGATATCCAGTTAGTAAATTAGCCCGGGCTGCGTCATCAGATGATGATATCTTGAACAGGTTCGCCAAAATTTGGAACACTTTTTCTTCGTATCACGGTGCTTCAATAAATCGAAATGGATTGCGTAGATTGAGATATATACCACGACTTTCATGTGATAATACGTTGGCGGGTAAGCATAAGAGTACGATACGTCTTTTACGACGGAGATTTGACCTGGAACTACCAGAAGCAGTCCCTGTGTGTAACAAGCTCAATTCCTCCAAAATAAATCGGAGAGTTTGGCATTTAAACCTAAATAGATCTGTTTCATTAAAATTTATTTAATTAATGACGCAAGTATGATAGTTTAATATTTATTTTCCCTTTTAACTCAATAAAGTTTGTCATCGAATTTGTTGAATAGTAATAAGAGACGAATATCTCGCCATTACGGTTTACACAATCATATAGATACGAAAGTATTTAATTTGCTAATTTCTTTTTGAAATCGATAGGGCGAAAAATTACTCATTTTCAAATATTATCCCGATTTTTATTACGAATTACACGAATTCTATTTCTTCAGGTTTCTCTTTTTTACTTAGTAATTTGTCAATTTTGCCAGAATGTATTTTAATTTTCGGTTTAATCACAATTATTACAATTGATTTATCAAACAAAGGCAGAAATACAATTTTGCCTCGTCGAATTTCGATAATATCTATGTTAATTGGCGCGATTGTTTCACCGTGTCAATGGGGGATCCAACCAATCTTTATTGCTTCTGGAAATGGTCGGATCAGTAATTTTAGCTATATCTTTCGATTTCTTATATTGATTTGTTCGCTATTATCTGTTCTGTCGTCAATTGATTACATACGATGTTCAAAAACGGCTTTGGCAGAATTTTCGTTTCTCATATTAGCTGCAGGTTTGGGTGGAATGGTTCTTCGCCGGGCAAGTGATTTAGTCACCCTTTACGTGGCGTTGGAATTATCAAGTCTATCTTCTCGTTTCCTGTCTGGACATACAAAAAGGGATGTAAGATCCAACGAAGCAGCTACGAAATTTCTGCTGATGGGTGGAGCTAGCTCATCTTTTCTGGTATATGGTTTTTCCTTGTTGTATGGAATTTCCGGCGGACAGCTTCAGCTTGAGAAAACAGCTGTCGGATTCTCTTTTAGCCAGTATCTCATCGTAATTTATACAGCTATTGCCTTTATCGCAGCTGGAACGGCATTTAAACTTTCTCTCGTTCCGTTTCATCAATGGACTCCCGATGTGTATGAAGGAGTGTGATTCGTCCGATAAACAATTTAGTCGCCGCGTCATATTATGACGCCATAATTGTTTTTTATGGTGTCCTGCGAGTGCGCGGGAATTTGATACTTTCCCCATATTAGTAATTACGCCAATAAGTCACTCTTGCCGTACCACATCAATTATTGTTCAATTAATAATATACGAGTAAAACAGAGGCCGGTGGCGATATTTAGCAGATCCCTTTTCAAATAAATAAATATATATATATATCCATCTTTTCTTTTTTAACTTTATATAAAGTTTTCTTTATCATGGGTAGGTTATGGTAAAACTGGTAGTTTACACGGATTCAGATGAAAATCAAGTTTACTTACGTGTACACATTTCTATTTCCCCGCACCTGTTGATGGAAATTTGACGAGCTTAATCCTTCAAAAGCTGCTGGTAAACTCCTTCGACTTGATAAATCACTCTAAAATATGATATAAGCGACAAAGCTGCACGCCTGC